TACTATAGCTGTAGTTGCTAATAGAAATAGATAAGAACGCTGTAAGTAATCTATATAATAGATAATTAGAATTATTTAAGCTGTTATTGTTATATAGTAGTTGTAAGTAATTGCAGTTAACAACAACTTTTTCATTTTCCGGGAAAAATGCATTAAAAAGATATTAATTATAATAAATCAACGAGAAATTCGAAAGTAGCCTCTCTCCCTGTTCGAAGTAGGAAAGCGAGGGGAAGAAAAGAAGGGTTTGGTAGCTTCACTGTTGCTTAAAGCTCCTTCTCCAACAAGCGATTCTTCTTCAATAGCTGCAGCCTAGTTGTCCAATTCCTAGCCTTACTCCGTAGATATCTTGCTGCGACGAATGGAATGCCTTGTTCTCGAATAAATCGTTTTTCAGCTAGAGATAGAACCAGAACGGGAGCTGCTTTAGCCTTATGTTAGAGAATCCGCCCGGTTTCAGGAAGACTCCATTCGCTTCCTTTTTCCTTAAAATAAGAAGTGGTGCTCCTCCATCTCAAGCAGGTCTGTCGCTCACGTGAGCGACAGTGATAGATCTATCACTTCAGGGGGGGAGTTCCGTTATGAGTGAGGAGCGAATGCCCTATTTTTCAAAGGTCATGAGCTCGCGGGCTTTCTTTCGGGAACCTCGCCCGCCATAGCTGAAGTGCATCCATTCCTTCGTATTGCTCCCCCTGACTGCAATTTCGCTTGTTCATTAGGGCTCTGTGACAGGGAGGGGCCTCGCTTCAGTCGCTCTTCTAAGCGCTCGCAACAGTTGTTACTGATTACGCACTCGCTGCTCTTATCGCTCTATCTTTTGGTCCGACTCTACCATTAGATGCTAGATGAGACTCTTGAGATGGGAAAGGTCCTACTCTTGATTGAAATGGGGCTACTCCTTGCTTAGTTAGCTCGTTCTTGAGTTAGCTCTTTGTCTTGTACTTGTAGCTACTACCGATATGCTATGCAAGTGGTAGAAGTGGTCCTACTAATTCAGTGCTAAGCACTCAGCTTCCTCAGGGCTTGGAAGACCCTTCGCTAGCGAGGCAGCTGTTACAGAGGAAGAATAAGAGGGAGGGAGTACCGAACCGAGGAGACAAAGACAACTATGTAAAGCTTAGACCGTCGCGTATACTGCTCCTCCTTTGGGTAGCTCTCTCTTCAAGCACTCCTTCTTGAAAGAACAACTCTTCCCACTCAAGCACTACTTGTGCTATGAAAGTAATCTTTCTACTAAACGAAAGGAAAGCCATACAACTGCTTATGACCTGTTATGACCTGCTACAGCTACTACTACAGCTATGCTTGCTATGTTATGAAAAGGGTACACTACACCTGTATCAAAGTTCAACAACGGTTGAAAAGTGACACAGCAGCTAAGCTATCAAAGCGATACACCTGCTCTATTGTCGAGAAGAAAGAAGTCCCAAGGAGAAAACCCTAATCTTGAAGGGCTCGAAAAGGCTTTCTTATTTATTCATTCCAGAACAGGAACTTCACTCATACTGAAAGACGGAAATCGACCTTGCTGCATTCCTCGAGGAAGGAAGAGCGGGATGAGTGCCAACTACTAATGCTAATGGAAGCTCCTTTATTGCTCCTGCAACTCTCGAACTATAGGAAGGAAAGCACCCACCCGGAGAACCGAAAATACCAACCAATAGTAGCGAGCCTTTTGGAGGCCTTTCCGGTATCCAATCCTTTCGGGAGTAAGACAAAGCAATCTCCTATTAGGTATTCTGCACCTTGATCTGTGCCGCTCCCTTCGCTGCTCTATCTTCCATGCCAATCCGATAGCTCTCATCGTAGGAGCCTTTTTAATATCTTTGGTGCCTCCCTCCTAGTCTATGTTAGTAGCGAGCCTACTTACTTTCTTCTCAAAGCATTGACCTATCATTCCGATTCTGTGCAGGACTCTTTGGCACTCAATTCCTCCTTTGACTACTTTCATTAGGAACGGAACGAGTAATCGAAGAAGAAGATTGTCTAGTCATCATACAGTCGGGGGAAGACTATCAGTGACCGAGCTTCTAATTGGTATTGGATTTGAACTCCCGAGATTTCCTTTTAGTCGTGAGTGTCGTCCTCCTAAAATAAAAAACTGGCATCTCATATAGATGCATTTTCTTCTAATTGACTTTTCTTTCTGAGACGACTAGTCAAATTGAAAAAGTTGCAACTTATATAGCTATAGCTGAAAAATGTTGTAATTTCATTTCCTAGGAGAAGTTTGAATCCCTTTGACACCTTATGAAAAGAAAACGAAAATGGTTATTTATGCCCTCAGTGAAAAAACCTATCATCAACATTCTACTATACTACGTATAGTAGTTGGCAATCTATAGATAGTGCCATGCTTTTGACGATTATGGGCCCTGAAATATTAGAAACAGGAGAAGAATACCGAGCGTTCTTGGAATTGGAAGGCGAGGTGCCGAGGCGTCGATGGTACAGAGAGGGAGAGGTACGTAGTCACTCGACCAACGGGAGAGGGGAAGAATAGAAAGAATAATCCGGCTCACAACCTTTAAGTTAAGAGAGCCACGGCCGATGTGAGGAAAGGACCCCAAGCCCCAAGAAAGGATAAGGGTCGAGATTAGGGCACATTTGACGGAGAAGCCGCTAGAGCGCGTTTTCAGGCAGGGGTGCCCCGCTCTAATTGTGACCCTTGAAAGCTTTCGTATCAATTCATATTTAGCCGCGTGGGATTTCCGCTTACGAGAAGCCCCTAGCGCAAAAAGATAAGGGGGAAACTCAGTAAGATGTCGGAGAAGCGAAATATACGAGATCACAAACGTAGATTGCTCGCGGCTAAATATGAATTGATACGAAGAAAAATTTGTAAAGATCCCGATCTTACTAGTGATATGCGGGACAAAGATCGTTATAAGTTTTCCAAGTTGCCAAGAAAAAGTTCCTTTGCACGAGTAAGAAAGCGATGTCTTTTCACGGGTCGCCCCCGTTCCATATATGAGTTCTTTCGAATTTCTCTTATCGTCGTGGATTAGCATCTCACGGTTCTTTGATAGGCATAAAGAAATCGTTTTGGTAGCAACCACCAAACCAATAGAACAAGGGTTAGCTCTGCAGCTGGTCCATAAGCAAGGTAAGTAGATCCATTACCGGCCGGCTCCGGACCGTCAAAGACCTAACGGAGTAACCCCTTATTTATCTCGGATCGGAGATGCTAACGGGGCTGGGGGACCTCTCTACCGCCTCTGTCTATCTCCTGTCAAGCCCAGACATAGACTACGTTACGTACAGGGTAGTACTCTTGAAAAGAAAGAATATCACCGCGTGAACATAACATTAAGTTATATTCATAACTTACCCGAGGGATCGACCACTATTCTAAATAGAGTAAGGCGGAGAACTGTTGTTCATTGGAGCACCGGAGTGCGGAGGTTGTTCCGATCATTGAAATCAGAGTGTGGGACCCCGCCCTTCGAATGATAAAGACAAAAAAGCCCTTAGTTTCGCCAACGCACATTGACTTTCTCTCGCCCTACTTCTAAGGATAGATAGAAAAGAAAGGGTTGGAGAGAGTGACTTTCATTCTCTCCTTTCTAAAGCTGCGAAAGGCGGCCCCCCCAGAACAAAGCCCCACCCTTCTTTTCCCCCTTTAATGAAAGACCCTCGCCCCGCTTCCTATTCATTTGTGGGTCGGGACCCGAGGGCCTTTTTTTTCTCAATTTCAAGAATCTCCCAACCGACAAATCCGTAGCTCAGGTGACTGACAGCCTCCCTCTCGCCTAAATGAAATGGGATGAATCAATAAGCTTTTTAATTGATTCAGGGCGCAGCGAAGCCAAATTCAATCAAGGCAAGGGGGGCTTACTTTTCCTGACACTGAGTCATCCTATTCAAATTTAGCTATGCTAATGGAACAGTAAAAGTTTTCAGATGATATGGATCCCAAGAGATGAGCGAGAACCTCCAATTGTTTAGGGGTCTAGCTCTGTCCCGCTTGGTGTGGTGGACGAAAGATTCTCTCCTTTTAGAATTCTTTCTCCCACACGCCTTTGCCCTCTTTCACCGAAGAGGAAATAATAATCTTCCAAAGAGACCTAAATTTCCATTAGATTCATTCCTAAGCTTGCTTTGTTCCAGAAAGATGATCAGTCCGAGAGGGTTGGAGAGAAGAGAAAGCGGTCAAAATCTCTCTGATTTGATCACCGAGCAGTCGGACGACTTTTCAGTAACCCAGGATTACCTTGTAGCTTCTTTCGCACCCCCTACATCCTTCGGAGGTGGAAGAAAGGTAACTAACTATAGAATATATATAGTTAGTTAAGTAGGGCCCCAGAACGCTAAAAAGGTGGGGGAACAAGAGTTGTCACGATAGGAAAGAGAAATGACTATAAGTAACCAACGATTCTCTCTTCTTAAACAACCTATATCCTCCACACTTAATCAGCATTTGATAGATTATCCAACCCCGAGCAATCTTAGTTATTGGTGGGGGTTCGGTTCGTTAGCTGGTCTTTGTTTAGTCATTCAGATAGTGACTGGCGTTTTTTTAGCTATGCATTACACACCTCATGTGGATCTAGCTTTCAACAGCGTAGAACACGTTATGAGAGATGTTGAAGGGGGCTGGTTGCTCCGTTATATGCATGCTAATGGGGCAAGTATGTTTTTCATTGTGGTTTACCTTCATATTTTTCGCGGTTTATATTATGCGAGTTATAGCAGTCCTAGGGAATTTGTTTGGTGTCTCGGAGTTGTAATCTTCCTTTTAATGATTGTGACAGCTTTTATAGGATACGTACTACCTTGGGGTCAGATGAGCTTTTGGGGAGCTACAGTAATTACAAGCTTAGCTAGCGCCATACCTGTAGTAGGGGATACCATAGTGACTTGGCTTTGGGGTGGTTTCTCCGTGGACAATGCCACCTTAAATCGTTTTTTTAGTCTTCATTATTTACTCCCCTTTATTTTAGTAGGCGCCAGTCTTCTTCATCTGGCTGCATTGCATCAATATGGATCAAATAATCCATTGGGTGTACATTCAGAGATGGATAAAATTTCTTTTTACCCTTATTTTTATGTAAAGGATCTAGTAGGTTGGGTAGCTTTTGCTATCTTTTTTTCCATTTGGATTTTTTATGCTCCTAATGTTTTGGGGCATCCCGACAATTATATACCTGCTAATCCGATGTCCACCCCGCCTCATATTGTGCCGGAATGGTATTTCCTACCGATCTATGCCATTCTTCGTAGTATACCTGACAAATCGGGAGGTGTAGCCGCAATAGCACCAGTTTTTATATGTCTGTTGGCTTTACCTTTTTTAAAAAGTATGTATGTGCGTAGTTCAAGTTTTCGCCCGATTCACCAAGGAATCTTTTGGTTGCTTTTGGCGGATTGCTTACTACTAGGTTGGATCGGATGTCAACCAGTGGAGGCACCATTTGTTACTATTGGACAAATTTCTCCTTTTGTTTTCTTCTTGTTCTTTGCCATAACGCCCATTCTGGGACGAGTTGGAAAAGGAATTCCTAATTCTTACACGGATGAGACTGAGCACACCTGATCAATGAAAAATTCTGACACCAATCATTTACAAATGAGTATTACACCAAGAATTGACAAGCGGATGAGTTCTCTAATTGGCTATGTTGATATAGCTTAGATAGGGAAAAGAGACTGATTTTCGTACGCAAAAGCCCGCTATTAGTTGAGTGTCCCAGTCACCTTCCAACTCCAACCCGAGTGAAAGCAATTGATTGGATCACGTCAGCTGACCCACCACCTGTCCGGTCTAAGCTACAGTTGAACCGGTTTCTTTTCTTTCTCTATTTTACCCTGAAAGCATCCGAGCCAGCAGGAGAAGCACAAGCAAGGGCTTCCCCCCCAGCTAGATCTAGAGTGCTAGTTTCCAGTGATCGTTATCTTCATCCATCGCAGTTTTCTTTCTTGTATTTTGAACGGCGGCTTCAATCAAATCAAGCTCAACTTGGTCAGGGAATGAGAATCATTCTGCTTTATCCAGCTCTTCCTGAGTCGTGGTACGTATCCGCCTTAGATTCAGCTTCTGCGTCTGCAGACTAGTATACGTATTGAGATTCAGAGGTTCCTTAGTAGTTTGGTTTGGAATTGAATGACGAATCGTCATTTCCTCTGTTGACTTAACTGAAAGCTTCGCTTCTATTCTCGAGCAAGACCCCCCTCTTCCTGATAGGGCTAGTCCCCAAGACCAAGGGTGACGGAAATGCTTCTCGACAGATTTTCAAGAAAAACACCTTTTTTTTGGAGGAAGCGAGTGAAAAGAAGCAGAATACTTGGAGTGAGTTAAAAAGCGTAATAGAGAGAGCCAGTATACAAAGAACGAGTCAAAAGAGAGGCTAAAGAAGCTATCTTTTCCTTTTCTTTCCTTTGGGAGTGATCTATGAGTGCTACGTGTTTGAATGATCGTGAGCTCTACCCGGGTTATCAGTTGCGTGGGTCAATTCGTCTTGTCTGAATCAATTTCAAAGCATGAATGTTCCTTCATGTTGGCGCGGTACTTTCGATTCAACCTGAAAATGCGTCCTTTACTTCGAATCGTCTCTTTGGTAGATTCTTTCATATATAAAAAGTAGAAGCTTCTGTAGATAAACTGCAGGTTCTGCTGGGGTAGCTGTTCCCCGGGATTGGTAATCAGTCTTGCTATTGACGTTCGAGCTCGAAAGAGTGGGAGCGAACGGATGCTGTTTAGGGTGACTCGCTTTGAGCGTGAGATTCTCCTTAGCATGAAAATCCCTGAATCGACATCCATCTCGATCTACTAAACTTTTTCAAGAACCTGGCAGCAACACAGAACAACTGGGAGAAGGAGTGTCGACCCCTATAGCAGAAGGTTGTTAGACTGGCCTCTGAGTGGAATATTATCCTGCAACCATGTGTTGCAGACCAGTTACAGGTTGGTAAAACCTTGCTTGCTTACCGTAGCCTTCGGCTACGGCCAACGGAACGGGCTCGGGCGACGGATCAATAGTCGACTCCGGGTGGGCATGAGAATGAAAGACTGTAAGTGGTCCGCATGAGAAGTCAGGGAATCGACTATGTCTAAATAGAATAGTGAGTGCCGGATTCTTACGAGTGGAATCTTGAATGCTGTAACCGGGGTAGGTGAACGAATGAAGTGATTTACGAGTGACGTCTGCTTGGAGTTCCCGCTTTATTTCCCGGGTCGGGAATACAGGATCTCAGGCTTTCTTCCTATTGGCGAATGCTAGTCTCTTGTTGTTACCGATGTCGGCTCCATGGGCTTTGTCTAAACTAACCGAGTAGCTAGAGTATAGTTAGTCGCTAGGGAAGATAGCCCAGGGAAGAGACCCATACATGAGGGCGAAACCAAGATACATGAGTTCGCAACCCTTGAAGGAATAATATGAATAAGACAAAACGAATAGCCAAACCGATATCCAAGAGAATACCACCTTAAAGATAAAGAAATACCAGAAAGCCATACCAGCTTGAATGCAACAAGGGGGAAGAACCAATGATCGTATTGAGTCCCTCACCATGAAAGTAAAGAGACTCAGGGGAGATCCAGCAAGTGAATCAACTGACTCTCTTGAAAACGGGATTACTCCTCCGAGTGAGCGGACGAAGAATTAGTCTGGACTGAAATCCCTTCACCATCCCATCAAAGAAGATGGGTATCTCCTTGGCAGGGTTGGATTGGTTGATGTCAGAGAAGTGGAAGGTTCAGACTTGGAGAAAGAATCGAGGAGGGACTTTTCTCTCTCTGCTGGACTGGAAGTCGAGTTCTGTCTGACCGTCCTTCCCCTTTCGATAAAGTGGCATTCTTCTCCTTTTGCGGCTTCCACTCAACTGAGCTCCCTGAAGTCGAAAAAACTTCCTTGGTTGATGGCATTGAATGAGCCAAATCCCGATAGTCAAAACTCACGTAATCGTAATAAGAAGAGCTGGCGTCGCGCCCTCCTCCTTCGCTTCTTCAGAAGTGGCGATCCATTCTATGCCGGTGCCGGTTTTCGATTGGCTTTCAGCCGCTCTGATTCCTTGCCTAACCCGTAACCCGACCTGGCCACAGGAATCAAGTATGTCTTTCCCACAGTGCAGTTGAAGTAGGTCAGTTCCTTTCTTCTCGTCTACCATGACTGCTAGTCAAAGCTCTGAGAACGGCCCGTGTTGAGTTCCCTTCTTGCCCTCATCTCCTCATATCCCGGACTCCATGAGAAAAGGGTAGAACTCATGCTTTGAGTTTGCTGACTTGATCAAGTCTGTCTGTCCTGTCTTCTTGCTTGCTTGCTTGATTGCTGTCTTCTCTTCTGGCTACTCCATGCGGCTAGAATGCGGCTAGTAGTCCTAGTCGGAACTCCTTGCTTCACGGAGTCTTAGACAGCTCATCTTCTCCCATTCCGTGCCTGGTTATGTCAAACTATCTGTGATCTCTTTCCCCGGAGATAGGTACACGCGTAATAAAAGAAAGCTTTGACAGATCCAACAAAGACCTGGGAATTAGATCCTGGTACTTTTCTCCCTCTCCTTCGTCGGGCTTGGTCGTTTAACTCCCGTCTCGCTTTCCTTCCGGATATCTGACGGTCTATTTCGCCGATAAGACAGATCCATCGATCACGTTAAGTGCACAGAGCTAGACCCCTCTCGGGTTGGTCGCTTTTCGATGAAGCCTGCACCTACTGGGAAAAAGGAAAAATAGACCGTCGAATACTAGAATTGGTTGTTACAGAATCTGCTGTTTGAGAATCAGCTGAAACAGGATTTTTATGTCACTTAGGAAAGGAAATTGAATTTATGCCAGTTAATCCAATAGTATGTATAAGAAGAGTGCCAGACCAGAAGAGGTTTCACATTCATCTCGGGAGCAGAAAACTAGTAAAGGCACTCGATTAGCCGGGTTTAACGCTACGATACGACCCTTATTCCAAAAGGTTGAAAGGGTTGGTGCTAACTCTGCATCGATTCCGCCCATTGCAAGAAGACGGGGTTAGCCTTTCTTTCTTTGACTGTCCAATCTCGGGAAAAGGAACTTACATATGTTTTAAAATGCCCATTCCCGTATTTCCATAAACTGTATGGACGTCTATTAAGGGAAATCAGATTGATGTAAAAATTTCGGGAGGTTTCTGCAAGTAAATCAGAATAGAACAAGGAAGTTTCATCCATTTCTGACTTTACTGAGCGAGGAGGGGAATGCGCTCTTATCTTACTGCTCTAGGTCCGGCAAGCAATGACCGGATAGGCTTTTATCTCGAATGGCGGACAAGCCCTACCTTCTGGCGGTCTACCGATCCGCCAGAGTCTAATCTACTACTAGGCCACCTTGCACTGCTCTTATCTTTTGCTTATGGAGAAAGGTACTTGGTCTTTCTTTTTACATAGAGAAAAATAGGTGAAATCCTCGGTTCCACGCCCCTACTGCTTCCTCAGTCGCCATTTTTGATTGCCTAAAAGCGGCATACCTTCCCTGGTCTTCCAGCTGCATAAGGTAGTTTGCTTGCCCGTCTACCCTAGTGGAGATCTCTCCCTAGGGCCTCTTTCTCCTGAGCTAGGCTAAATAAAAGAGAAGTACAAGATAGCTCCGAAGGCTTTCTTCTTCTGCAGCTATTTCCCCAAGGCGGGTGTTGGTTTGTCATGAAGATCTTGTCGTGGAACGTGAGAGGAGAACCCAATTAAGAAAAAAAGTGGGGGTTAAAGGGGCGTTGAGGAAACTAAAGGCCGATATTGTTCTTATTCAGGAATCAAAGCTTTCTTCGGTGGACGGTGCTACAATAAGGGGGGTGTGGAAAGTGAATCGGTGTGGTTTGATTAGTGTGGATGCTCAAGGAACTGCGGGGGGTCTAATTTCGATGTGGTGCTCTAAGTCCGTAGTTATGGAGAATAGCTGGAATGGGAAGTCCACCTTCAAGGAAGAACTACAAGACGATAAATCGTCTTCTCTTATCGTCTTCTACCTTAGATTATACATGTCCCTCTCGCTCTTTGATTGAACTCATTTAGTCACTTTGCTCTGTTCATAGCTCTTCTTTTCGCTTCTACAAGGCTGCGCCTCTTTCTTCTTTTCTGAGTCAATCCATAGGGGAAAACCCTGAAATCCATAGTAGCTGACGATTATGTGCCAAATTGAGAGAAAGGGGCCGCTCGCCTCCTAGTTGTTCTGGATCGAGAGACCAGTTGGCTCTTCCTGCGGCCAGGCATAAATTAGTAATTCCTCCAATCTCCTTAAACCCGAAAGGCTGGGCTGACTTCATCGCCCGGTCAGTCCTCGAACCTTGATTCATCTAGTTTTCTCAGTCACAGGTTGGAAATCGGCTTTAAGCGAAAATCCCGGTCTTTCTAAATGATTCTACTTTTGTTTGATCCCAATCGATGAAAGGGTAATCCCGAATCTTTGGTTTGGCAGAGTGAGACCTTTATCCTTTATCCCATCTACCTTTCCGGGGACTTCTACTCACTGGAGGAATTCCCAATCATAGATAGAGGAAAGGTTGAATGCTGCCCTCTTCCTCTGACCCCGAATCATTCTTTCAACCTTCGGCCAGGCGCCTAACTAAGAGGAAGCTCCTGAAGCTAGCATCTGACCGAAATCGGATTGACTTTTCGTGCTGTTGAATTGAATGGCCTAGGAGTGAAGTTCAAGGGCTTGGCTTGAAGGCTCAGATTCCGTATCGGCAGTTTGTTCATCAAGCCTATTCTCGAGCCTATATCTACTCTCTTTTCTTTTAGAGGCGTACCTCTCCACGAGATCGAACACTTTACCAAGGATTGAATCCAAAAGCAAGAACTCGGTTTGGGTGAAGGTTCATCTTCAAATCTGTCTCCTTGTCATGAACAAACGACTTTCTCTACATTAGAGCGCAAGGTGCGCAGAAGATTCATTTAGGTAAGCACACTAGAAGGAAAGGACTTGTCTTGTCTGGACTTCCTATGTCTTGCTGCCTCCGCTTGAATCAGGAGGAGAGGAGAGCATTCTTCTACAAAAAGAAGAAAACGATTATTGCGAATAATGAGACGCTACCCTTGCCTTGAGGAAGATCTGCGAACCGCGATCGAGGGAAGGCGGATCTCTATGAGAACGGGTGGTCTACGATCAGCACCTTACCTTTCAAGCGTAGTAGATCAGACTGGGATTGGGCATCAGTCAGTCTTAGATGTCCCAAAAAGGTCTCGTCAAAGGCCTATCTTTTGGCATTAAAAGACGAGTTAGCAGGATTCGCAGGCGAGACACAGATATTGAATTAAGAAAGAGAGGTTATGAAGTAAACATAAACAGGAAAGACCAGATCAACCAGCCGGCAAGCGCAACTAGTCTTTTTCTTTTCGAGAGGGATTACTTGCTAACGGTTTTCTCCCGAAATGCCCGAATTGCACTAGTATCAGGAACATGCCCAGAAATGGTTGTTTTCGCACGTTAATAACTCTAGCTTTTAAGCCAAAGAAAGAAGCAATCATACTCCTTGGAACAGAAAGATATTGCACTTCAAAATCGTTACTAGAAGCATTGCAAGCGCACTTCCTATCTAGGCAAACCAAACTCTAAAAAGCACTTCCCTCCCGGCTAGCCTTGCAAGAGCGGGTGTGCGGGAGAATAGAGCTGAGCATCAAAGCTGCAAGACAGAAGGAAGGTTCCTGCGTGCAGGAAAGCTTTTTCACCGTCCATTGGGTATTTATCTCTATCTCGCTCTCCCAACTCATACTTATGATAGGCGGGCTCAATGCCAGACTTTAGCAGCGTCTTGAAATCCTAATTGCCATGGTTCCGCTGCATCACAAGAAATAGATGGGTCAAGTGAGTTGTGTGGATCAACAGCAGCATCAACTGCTGCTTCTGGGCTTGCATTCAGCTCCAAGCCTTCTTGCTTCCCTTCCCGGGCACATCATCCATCCTTAAATCATCCGTGTCTACACTACTTATCTTAATCTGGGTATTACTACAGCAGATACAGGATATGCCGTCGATTCTAGAATTACAGTTAGCATAGTTTATAGGGGGGGTTTCTTTGTTAGAACAACAGCCGCTAAAACAGGTACTAATGGCAGCGAAAACAGATTTTAGCCTGTGAAATAAGTAAATTTATCCATGATATTTGAGAAAAAATAAATTCATATTCACACCTTAGCGGCCTCTCCATACTCGTCTACCTAACAGGGGTCGACCACTATTTCCAAAGTACCAGCCTTACGGATTCAGGCGGCCATAGTAATACGAAAGTCCCGTGTATAAGAGCTCTCGCTCAACGGATCACTATGTAAAGCGTCTTTCGGAGAGAGCGTATTACCAATCCGAGATCTTTTCCACTATAGGATAGGAAAAAAAGGGCCTTTCGGCTATGTTTACTTTGTCATCAAGGGGCGGAGCGAAGTAACTAGGCGGAGATGCAGGATCGCTGTAAGTCATTTCTCATAGAAGAGAATCTTATCATATCATTGAGAGTCTGATTCCCCTTTGTTCAAGTCCGAGGTCGTGTCTCCTTAGCTAGGGCGCCGAAGTTAGTAAATCACGAATACGAGTTAGACTGGACCTTTACGAAGGTCATGCTTTCTTTCGAGGCTCAAGCTTTCTAGTAGCTTTGACTAACACGAGTCTTTGTAACCGAAAAAGTAGACATGCCATGCCCTAGGATTAGGATGGAGTAGTAAGCTCTTGAGATCTTATCCGGTTCGGAGGTTGTTCCGCGTTTGCACAGTTCAAGGCTTCCTCCCACAAAGCCGCACCGAAGCACAGCTTGGAAAGCTTGGGATGGAATAGGATCCGGTCATGCGATCCAAGCGCTTTAGTAGATTGCTGGACCAAGGTTCCGAGCGTAGAATCGAATCTGCTCTAGTATCCGCTAACAGATCAGTAGGCTCTGACAGCCTCCTCTCTTCTGCTAAGGCATGAAAAATGGAAACTCTAAAGTAAAGATGGAATCCGCCTCCGATCTGGCTTTCAAACTCTCAATTGAATAATTTAAGAAAGAAACCTCCTTGAAAGGGTCTCATCCTCCTCCGAACCTTTGTAATTGGCTTCGACCGTAGTCTGAATCTTTGGCCGCCTTTCGCTCCAACTAAATTGTTGTTTTCTACTGGCTGGCGTCCTTAGGAGGTCTTCTTCGAGATGTAATTTACTGCTAAACCTCCTCCTTGAGAAAGCTGGCTTGCATAACGAGAGAAGCGCGTAATGGCTCTAAGTGCGAGCGCGTGCGCTACTACTCTACTACATCAACAATAAAAAAGAGGTGACGAAGCACAATTAGCGTAACATAAGGGAAAGCAGCTAGCGCGAAACGAAAGCAAGGGCTAAAGGTGGGCTCAGGGAAGGAATTCAAAGCCGGGACTATAGGGCATGAGACTCGGATCTAGGATCAAAACACTCACATCCTCCGGGCTCTCATTCAGATTCAGTCAATTCAAACAAGCTCGGAAGCGGACCTCAAAGCCGACCTAAGCTTTGGTAAAGCCTCGTGATTAGAGGGGGGGCTACTAACTAAAGAAATAAACTTTTAAAGGACTAGACTAAGGACACTGACTGACCTATATAATAAGAGATATAACCAAAATGTTGTTACCGCACTTCTGAGCCGGCTCTCGGAAGAGTTACCCTACCTCGGATAGGGACAAAGGGAAGGCTAGCACCAAAGCGAAAGACCTACTTCAAGGCAAGGAGAGCAGGAGCAATAGACTGCATTAGTGAAGGAAGTATGGCATCAAATCAAAGGGCGCTTATCCCGCTAATCGTAGGTCTTGGTAAGTACCTGACAGACCTAAGGCTTGTAACTGAACTTCAAGCTGGGGAAGGAAAGCAAGGAACTGATACGCAAAACTAACTGGCAAGCAAAGCACAAAAGGCACTCCTTACCTTAGGCCTCATCAATCGAGGAAGGAAGCATTCCAATCGTTGAAAAAGCCTTCTTGCTATTGGGCGGGCTTTCATCGGCCTTTGGGTTGGGATGGGATATTTGATTGAATCAGAGAATCGGTTCTTACAGTGCCCGGAATTGGACAAATAGCTCTTTGAAGGTGCAGATGAATTGAATTAGACAAAAAAGAATAGGAGGGGGAGGATTCTGTCACCACAGTCTTAGACTTCCTCTAGGGCCAATAGACTCTCGCGCCTTAGGACTGCGAATATCCCTAGTCTTAGAGCTTGGCTAGTTACTTCTATTAAGGTGATGGCACAGTCTTAGTTCAAACCCGGGAAAATTTTCATCTAGCTTGTGAAGGAGTTGATTACCCCTCGTAAGGCCTCCCAATAATAGTTCAGTCGGCGGCGTGGAGAAGTAACTAGGCCAATGCCAATGAAGGAATAGCGCGACGCCTTGGAAAAGCAAAACTGATTAGCTTCCCTTTGGGCGTTAAGTTCCTTACCTTCTAAGGATCTTCTACTTATAGGTAGGCTTGCCTAAGGCGAAAAAGTCCCTGGGGCGCCACGTGAAAGCTTGAGTAAAGCAAGGTTCGCAAGACACTCAGAAATAGCTGCAATCCGTACAGCCTGAGCTACCGTAGCTACTGTTATACCGTTCCCGCCCTACGACTAGTAGTGCGCTCACTCCCGGCTAAACACTAAGCTAATAGGGGGATATTCTTGGGTAGGGATGAAACTCAATAGCCCTACTATGCTCACTCAGCCCTACGCTTTTAGTGCATCCGGGCTAGAGAGCGATTGAGCACCCTCTCCAATCTTCGGAGCAGCAGCAGACGATTCCTTCCATCAATGAATGTGCTTGCTAAAAGCACTCCAATAAGCCTACCATATAACAGATCTTCCAGCAATCCCTACCTACGCAGGGAATGAATTCATACTACCACACGCTCATCCAATCACTTCTTACCAGCGGGTTAACCTCTCATTAGCAAGGAAAGCAGTTAATGGACATATCTCACAAGTAGTCGCTAGACTGACTAATTCAGTCTAATTGGCCTATAGGTCTTAGAGACTCTTCCTAGTGCAGCGTTGATAAGCTAGTTCCGTGCTAGCAATTGTCGGCGTAACGGGTGTTTTCTATACTATTCTTCAACATGGAATACCCTCTCCCCCCCAAGCTGTCTTCTCCCCCTAGCTGTCCAGATAGTCGGATCCAACATCTAGGAATGAAGCCATGGGTGGTTCTTTGGATTGGCCTACTTGGAAGAATGACCTCTCCCTTTCTTTTGCGTTATTTCACAACGGAATCGCCGCGGGGAATACGCTATTCAACGTCTTCTCCGCTCGTGTATCCCTCTTTTACGAGTGGTTTAATGCGATTCTTGCTGATTCTTCTCAATGGAATTCTTTTGTTGCACTATGTTACTTACGCGAAAAATGATTGTTCTTTCTTCTGGTTTTCTCATTCTAGCTATGTTTTGGAAGCAATCTCGCAAGCTTTTTCACTTATTAGACACAGAGCTAAGCAGGAGACTCCTATAACAGCAAATCCCCCTTTTTTAAATCAAGAGGGTCAAAGCCTGATCCATGAGCTCCTTCCCTTAGTTTTTCTTTTAGCTCGTCTTGTAACTGCTGATGTTGTATAAGATTGGCATTGTTCAAAACATCATTAATTTCCTCCCTGTATAAATTCCTAATTACTATATCTTTCACATTCTGAACCCAATCATGATTTAGGGAATCCAAGGTCGGTAAATAAACCATTTGGTCTGGGAGAAATACCCACCATAAGATGAATCCTATTATCAAAGAAGATATCATTTTCGATTTAAGAAAGCTTATTTTTCTGATTTGAAAGTCCGGCATCAAAAAACGCTTCATCTTGTGTTCTTTGTTCCTTTTTTTTTATGTATTCTTATAGCATCGAGCAACCCTGGTCTTATTTCGTGTAATTGTTCTTCGCTCTTTATTTTATTATTATCCTTCGTAATAATATTCTCGGTTGGAGGTAATTTAGCTAATAGTGGTAAAATATAATGAATTCCTTTTAAGGTCCCAAAAGCAAGTTTTTTCCCTAGATCCGTAAAGGAATCCGCCATATAATTTTCAGTAATAGGTTTTCTGAGTTTATAATTCCACATTGAAAGTGGGGATTCTACTTGTTTTTCATATGTAATCCGCTCCATTTTGTGGATAGGTCCTTGCCTTTTCAGCTTCGCTTCCTCTTCTGGTGCCTCTTCTACTGATTAGGGGTTCGCTTTCGCTTGACTCTCTTTAACTTCTGTCTTTCACTCCCGAAGCCCTTTCCTTTTCTGACTTCCTTCCTCTTTTTCCTGAAGTGACTTGACTGCCTTCCTACGTTTGGGGCAAATAGCAAAGGTAAGACAAGCTAGGCATAATGAAATTCTGTCTCGGTCTCCAGGCGGCCTCTGCAGCAGACTCCTATCCTATTCATTCTTTCCTCTCTTGAGCTTTTGCTCTTTCCTCTGGACCCTCAAAAACTAGGGTTCCAAACCTTAGCTCGGCTAAATGGCTCAATGAACAGGCATCGAGACAATGCACTCTTTGAGAACTTAGAAGGAGAACTTGGAAGAAGCGAGCCCAAACAGCAATGGGACACTAAACAAAATCAATGTTTTATTGGGATCATAACTTGAAGTTTGTGAAGCATATCCTACCGATCGGAACTTAGAATACGCTTCCGTTGTTAGTTGTTATGCCTCAATGATGAACTTAGCAATAGGAATAGTTGTCCCAGCCTTAGAACAGGTCCTTGAGTTTGAGTCCCTGTGCATTAGGCCAGTCAGAACAGGAATAGCCATCCCTCGATCCTTTCAGTCTCGAGTCTGTCTTTTCTTTCCAGTAGGCTGGGCCAAGCTAGAAACCTAGGGCACGAGGACCGTTGTAAGAAAGAAATATAGTATATACAACATGCGGACGATCTCACACGTATTGTCATATCGTCCGAATGACCGCTTTACAATTGTTGAGATCCGCTTTTCCGACTAATGACAGAGCTTAACGCTTCTTTCGACTCTCTTCTTACTACGTTGAGCTGCTAACTGCTGTTGCTACTTTGACTCCCCTTCCTCTCGTTTACTCTCTTGGAATGGTCTTTATTAATCAGTCAGAAGATAGTAAAAGAAAGCTATCAATCCCTCGCTTATTCAAAGGGCTGATCCTTACTACAGCAGAGCAGGGAAAAAAAGAAACCCCATAGAGGTAGAGGTGCGCGGAGATCGTACCTGGATTGAGGAATGAGGTACCGAACCCCATTTCCGCTGTCCTCAGATGGCCAACTCGAATTATTCACCATCCCCTATCAAATGGGGCAACACCATATCTGTCATGCTGGACCTTTTTAGTGGGGCTCATAAAAGTTTTCCTTGGATGAACCCTATGCTGCAATACTTCCAACCCTTTTGCTGGCGTCCCTTCACCATTACAATGGGAGCCTAGCCTTAGTAGAAGTGGGTAGAAGACCCCTATGGAAAGGGATGCCCATCCACTCTCTTTCCCCTTAGCTAGGTTCTCTCCCAGCATCAACCCTCATAATAAGAGCAAAGGAACCTACTCAACAAGCAGCTACGGGTACAGCAACAGGAGCATCTAACCCATTAGACCAGTCGAAACCCATTGCCAGGTCGAGATTGATACCCCAAACACTCATCCATTTTCAACTCTACCCCTTCGCTTAACAACAAGGATCGCATGGCCGTACCGTTATTGAAAAAGATCTTCCAGTGGCACGATCAATGAATTTATCATACGCAAAGAAGGTAAAGAGTCCCCCCTAAAGATATGGGGGATTGAGAGTTTCGAGAATCTTCGATAGGGGAGAGAATTCCATAATTCAATAAAATATCTAGTCAAGGGAGAATTCCACTTATTGTTTTTGGCTCGCAATAAAGCTAGCGTCCTGATCGAGCAAGACGTAGTCCTATCTATCCACCTCTCGAATTAGATTTCCTCAGCTTAAGGAAGGTTTGAGTTTGGTAGTAGTCGTATCCTACGTATTCCACTACTGAGATAAGGAACGCCGGTGCAAGGGGCCACCCACCTTTCCCCTTGCCCCTCTCACTCCCTAAGCTAAGGAATGAGAGGGCCTCACTCTTCGATAAGAATACGAATAAGATCAATAAAGGCTAGGTAAACTATGCAATAGCTTCGGCAGAACCAGAAAAAAAAGAATCGAAACGAATGAGGTACGGAAAAACCTCATTAGAATGACTTCTTCCCCTGCTGATAGTAATTAATTACCGTTTTCATTCATAGTGGCGTCATCCCATTCCTTCATAGTAGCCTTGAGAGCATTCTAGCTTCCCGGGCATTTTTTAGATCTAAATTTCGATACATATTCATGGCCTTAGCCATTTTTTCTAATCGATCAAAATCAGAATGTTTTATGTTCTTCTGTTTGCGAAACTAAATTGTATTTAGTTGCAATCTTGGTATGCGCCTGTAGAAAATCACGCAGTTCCCTCTTCATTTCTTCTTGTTTTGCAAACAGGGAAGCCTGCTGTTCTGCGGGCCCTGGTCCCGCTTGCTCCACGACCTGGGATGGTTGACCAGGAGCCACCCCGGTTTCCCCTTGCTGCAGCTGACCCTGGTTTGGGGTCGAAGATGAGACTTCGGGATTGAGCCATTTCTCAATCCACGAGCCACTCCATGTGGATGAGGTTGAAGGTTCGTGGGCCTCCTCCCTTACGGGGGCCCGGGCTGTGGATGGTTCGGGGGCGGAATCTCCTTCCTTCGGGGATGGCAAGTTTAGATATTGCCGCCAATTTCCCGACGAGCTGGAGGATGTAACTTCTTTGTCACCGTCACACTGTGCCCCCGAAGGAGCCATATATGCAACAAAGGGTGTGGCCTCGGCGAAGGCTTGCAAAAGATAAGAAATGGCCAAGGCTAGACCCCCAGAGAAGCCCATTTTTAAAAAGAAAGAAGAGAGGGCGCGGGCCCCCGTGGAGATGAAAGCCTTCGAAAGTAAGGCATGAAAGAAATCCATTCTTACCATAATGAAAAACAAAGAAGAGCACAGAGCGAGAACGGTCAACAGGATGAGGAATGCATAGAAGAAGTGAGGGAGAGAATTTTAAGAATCCTAGAATTCTGCTCCTCTTTATTGAACTAAAAAATCTGGATCTTGAAATCATAAACGACTGCTTATCCAGTTGAGGCATGATAGAAGAATTTCTTTTTTCTCAAATGCCTCAACTGGAGAAAGTCATTTATTTCACACCATTCTTCTGGTTATGTCTTTTCGTCTATTGCCTTTCCCGGGCTTTCCATTTTTTTCCGTTTCATCTGGAAAGTCGGGTCTTTTTTTTTACTATAAAAAATTATAAAAGGTTTCTGTCAATTCTCCAGTGGACCCTCTTTTTATTTGTCTGTTTAAAGACAAGCATTATTGTCTTCCAAAACCTAGAGATGCTTGTCTTTAAGCATACTCTATTTGGAATGGCACCCGGGGGGTTACCCGATCTAAATCTTCCCCCCGAGCCTTTAGAGGAGGAGCCCCCTCGGGTCCTAAAAACTAGGGAACTCCCCCTTTAATTTAAGTCGGGAGGAAATTCTCGCTATAAAAAATCTTCAAGTCTTTGAGCGCCAAATGCGCAAGAAGGTTTTTTATATGCTTAAACCCTTGGAATTCCCCGTTGAAAGCCCCGAGGACCCGGATATTCGTCGCGTTGTATCGATGTTCATTTTTCATGTCGAACCGCATGAATATGGGCGCTATCTCTTTGATATTGTTAACCCAAACTCCGACCTCTTTGCGGCCTTTTTAAAACAATGGGAAGATTTCCATTATCCGCCAAATGGGCCGGGGATCTAGGCGGGGGGAGGAGCAGTGACTCGTAAGTAAAAAGTCTCTGACCCTAACAGTTTGGAAGATATCAGGAGTAGGGGGTAGGGGTGCGCCGGACCGCCGACGAATAATAGGTACCCGGGTAGAGAGTCTCCTCAAACCCCTTATTGTGGAGTATTTACCCCCCAAATGGAAAAAGGGGTGCTTTGGATTGGGAGTAATCACTAGTGATAGGGCATAAGGGGAGAGGACAAGGTCAAGAGCGATGCCTACATTAAATCAATTGATTCGTCATGGTAGAGAAGAAAAACGGCGCACGGACCGTACTCGAGCTTTGGATCAATGTCCCCAGAAGCAAGGAGTATGCCTGCGTGTTTCAACGAGAACACCTAAAAAACCTAATTCAGCTCTACGTAAGATAGTCAAAGTACGGTTGAGCAATCGACATGATATATTTGCTCACATTCCAGGCGAAGGTCATAATTTGCAGGAACATTCTATGGTCTTAATAAGAGGAGGTAGAGTAAAAGATTCGCCAGGTGTGAAATCCCATTGTATTCGAGGAGTCAAGGATTTGCTGGGAATTCCGGATCGAAGAAGAGGAAGATCTAAATATGGTGCGGAAAAACCCAAATCGATATGAATGGAAAAGGGGTAAGCTATCGTATAGAAGAAGAATGCCATAGATTGAATCGACAGATCGGCGCAGTCTAGTTCCGAGTAGATTCGAGTAGACGGCAGTTGTGCGGTCTAGAAGTGCTTCGAAGCAAGCAGAGATTTTTGTATTGTGGTCTCTGGTTGGTGTGCAGTGAGGGGTAGCCAGTCTTTACTTAACTCGTCCCAAGCAATGCCCCGACGACTCCCATGCTGGTTGGACCAAGCGATTTTCGACAAGTCTTCCTGAATTTGGAAAGCAAGAAGCGGAACTACAGGGATGAAATGAAAAGTCTTTCTTACGATTACGCCCAACAGCCCACTTGAGCAATTTGCCATTCTCCCATTGATTCCTATGAAAATAGGGGACTTGTATTTCTCATTCACAAATCCATCTTTCTTTATGCTGCTAACTCTCAGTTTGGTCCTACTTCTGGTTCATTTTGTTACTAAAAAGGGAGGAGGAACCTTAGTACCAAATGCTTGGCAATCCTTGGTAGAGTTTCTTTATGATTTCGTGCTGAACCCGGTAAACGAACAAATAGGTGGTCTTTCCGGAAAACAAAAGTTTTTCCCTCGCATCTTGGTCACTTTTACTTTTTCGTTATTTCGTAATCTTCAGGGTATGATACCTTATAGCTTCACAGTTACAAGTCATTTTCTCATTACTTTGGGTCTCTCATTTTCTATTTTTATTGGCATTACTATAGTGGGCTTTCAAAAAAATGGGCTTCATTTTTTAAGCTTCTTATTACCTGCAGGAGTCCCACTGCCGTTAGCGCCTTTTTTAGTACTCCTTGAGCTAATCTCTTATTGTTTTCGCGCATTAAGCTCAGGAATACGTTTATTTGCTAATATGATGGCCGGTCATAGTTTAGTAAAGATTTTAAGTGGGTTCGCTTGGACTATGCTATGTATGAATAATCTTTTCTATTTCATAGGAGATCCTGGTCCTTTATTTATAGTTCTTGCATTAACCGGTTTGGAATTAGGTGTAGCTATATCACAAGCTCATGTTTCTACGATCTCAATCTGTATTTACTTGAATGATGCTATAAATCTCCATTAAAGTGGTTATTTATTTATAATTGAACAAAAGCGAGTCTGAATGGGTATACTTAGTCGTGGAGCATTCCGAGTATTTGCTTTAGGGATCGTTCCTGCGCATCTGCTTCCTTTATAGCAGTTATTGCTCCGGTTCCAGAAGGTATAGCTCTTGCCTCGGCTTCGCCTTTGAAATCGGAGACTGTTCCAATTTCCTACTGAGATAGGCAAGCGTAGGGAGAACTAGACGTATCTTGCTAGGCAAAGACAGGTTAGAATGGATAGCTCGCGGGTGGACGGGATAGATCACTATTGCAGAAGGAGGTAGAACCGGGGGAAGAATTATGGCTAGAAAGGTCCTCGCCCTCTTAGGCACATGGTTCTAAAGATTCAATCTCAAAGCGGTACTAAAGATTAGGCAGAAGCGGAACTAGAACTAGAATTATTCGCCCCTCCTCCTGTACCATACCAAGAAGCAAGTTCAGAACAGAAGGATAATGGGCTCGTCTATTATAAGTTATTAGTTGACGGAGCTATCTCAGATATCTCGAGTAAGGAGACGGGACGGGTTTGAGAGTTATAGTTCTATTTCTAGGAAGGAAGAGACTATCGGGAAGCGTGCTCTCGGCCGGGCTCGAAGCAGAAGGTAGAACGTAATATCTCTTGTTTGGCTTGGTTCAGCTCATCAAGCTATTACAAAACAAGTCCAGCGGAGACAAAGAAAGAAGCCATTTTGACGGTGTTTTCGCTTCCAGTCCGTAATTCTATCTTCAGGCTTAGTCCAGTCCGGATCCATCCTAAACCAAAGAGCGGGGCTAAGCGAGGGGCATAGCGATACAGTGTTCATACTCTTTTTGCTAAAATCCAGTAGGAATCTCAGGAAGGGGAGGATCGGGGAGGGGCTTGCCCTGGAATGCAGTGAGGGGCCCGGAGCTATTGAATTATTTCATAACCCGGGGAGAAGAATAGGACTCTTTACCAGTATCATAACCGGAAATGAAACTTAGATCACGATGTGAACCTACTTATGAGTGGAATTTCGTTGAGGAAAACGAACTTTTCTCCAATTGAGATGCTTTCTTCATTTATGGATTCTATGCGAGATTCGGTTAGTGTGAATTGCCCAGACTAGAAAGCTTTCCCTCATTGCCTTTAGCAAAGCTAAAGCCGACCACCTGTATCAGTCCCCGCTGTCCAAGGTTTTCTAGTTCAAGCAAGGTCATGGGCTCAATCGAAGCCTCTTCTCTTGAATCAGTCTCCTCCATTCGGAACTCTAGAATTTTAGAAAGTTCCGCAGAACGACTTATGGGTAGCGAACCCTAAGCGTGAGGTCAGTACGAACAACTTCTTTGATACGGCTGCTAGTTCGCCTTCTCCTAGCGCTAACACCCAAACCAAAAAGAATGGTTCTACCTCGCCGATGACCTTGACTAGAGAAAGAGCTTAGCAACCGCTCCTAAAGCGACTTTTTTTTTAATTTACTACTTTGTTCACCGAAACCCTTGCCTGGACCCCGTCGCGCCCTTGACTTTGTTCAATCTCGTTAACCAGCCGCGACGACTGTATCACCGACAAAAGGGAGAGGGGGTTTCCCAATTCTATCTATTGACCCGAACTCTACCTCTATGTATTCGACTCGTATCGTAGCATGAGACCCTTTCAACCTGCTCCTCTGCTTATGGCCTGGCCCTATCCTCCTACTATTTAGAAACAGGCCTTCCCATCTTAGACCATAGCTAGACCACAAGATAGCCGATAGGAAAGATATGGATTCCTTTATGGCAGTTTATGGTTTACCCTGTCCCTACTATCCAAGGCTTTCGTATCAGGGAAGTTTACTTGTCTTCTGTATAGGGTTAGGTAAGTCCCCACCACTCTTTGACTTTGAATCGAAGGCAACGAGAGAAGCTTTTAATTGTACTATGACCCCTTAATGAGTGAATTCGCTTATCACTTCTTAAAGTGTTCATTGTTCTATTTGCGTGTAATGTTCGGCTTAGTTGAATAAGTCGAGATTGAATATGACTGAGAATATTGTATAAAAAGAAGAGTTCTGTCTTGATTTGCGGGTTTCGGATGTGACACACTTCAGAATCCGCCTTCTCGACAGTAAATTGAGTGCCACCCCTCGCCCTGAGCTTGCAACAGCCGATTAGGAGTGCTTGCTTTGGAAAGTCTTACTTTTTTTTCTGCACAATAAACTAGCTTTATCTGTCTTGCTCACGTCCTCAAGAAACTACCTGGAATCAACGGTAACAGGAAAGGGCTTTTTCTTAAAGGGAGCTCGCCTCCTTCGAACACTTGGACTTGGAAAAGCATACCCGGGGACTCATACTCGATTAAGGACACTCTCACCCTGGAAATGAAATGTAACAGCTTTCAAATGGATCACTTGTTTTTTCACTAGATTGCCTAGCCTACTTCCTTGCCCAAGGGACTGATGGAAAAGCTATCCCTGTCCCCGCAGCAGTATCTGTATGTATATTTTCCTTACCTCTAGAAAGATTCTCCTTACCTGCTTGAAAGGACCTTGCCAGTGGAGCATTTCTCGTACCCTCCTAACATACATTACGAACTATCCGTTCTCTCGACGTAAACCCAGAAAAAAGAAAAAGGATTTGCCATTAAGAGATAACTTGTTTGCCTAAGGACTTCAACTCCAACCGCAGCGAAGGACAAAACAACTACAATTGCCACTGTAACAGGAGAGGCTTATCCTACGGAAGGGATTTTCCTTGTACTCCAATTGGAGGGGCAACTAATGGCACTGGCTATGAGACTACAGATGGGAAAAAGAGGGCCTATGCATCATATTCTTTATAATATCCTCCTGCTAAAAGGACACTCCTACTCGCTGAATTACACAAGGAAAGCCCTAAATTTAGCTAGCTTATTAAGAAGATAAAGCCTTCGGGTCCCCTTAAAAGCACTTCAACAGGTGACTCATATAAAGTAAAGGTTTCCCACTCGCTTGCTTACTCACTTTGGACTAAAACTGGAGGGGCAATAACTGGTACTGATACTAGAGATTACCTGGTAACTGGCGCTGCTGGCTCGCAAAAAGACCTAGCATCGACAGAGACAGAAGGAATTCAACTGAATGTAAGAAAACAGCCAAGATAACTCCCAATGGTTCTAAGGGCACTCCCATGGGCTGGCAGATAATAGTTAAGGACAAAGGACCCGATTGAATCAGCTTTTGTGAGAATAATCCCATGCTTTTTGAGGGACCCCACCATGTAAGGCAACTCCAACTGGAAAATAAAGTTTCCCAATGGTTGGCCTCGCCCCAAACTCTCACTCGATGGCAGAAGGAATCCCAATGGCTTATAGGGACCATATTCGCTTACATCGATGCAAACTTTTACCTCCGCAGGAAAGATCTATAGTCCCTACCATGAAATCATATAGAGCCCTCCCTCGGCTGGAACCCCAAAAAAGGTAACCAAGACTGGCTATAAGGCCCTATAAAATACCTAGACTTCTTACGTATACAATTATGCAAGCCCTATATCTATATTAGCCCATACAAAAGCAGGGGAACAAATCTGGACATCTAAGAAAAAACAAATAGCAACTACATCAAAAACTTCCTTTTAGAAAGAGGGAAAGATCACTCCTAAATGCAGCCTTCCTCTTATATACGATACCACCAGACTCTATGTAACTTCCACTTCTGAAGCTTTCGAAAAAGTATGTTATGTATGCGGATCTAATTCCTCTCCCGGGCTCCCGCTCCGCACCTTACTAATGGTTTATTTAATAAAGACTCTGACTTTCCTATTTGGAAAGAGAAGTAAATACCCGCTTGAGAAAGGTTCCAATCCTGATTATAGATTGTACGAGATTCCAGTATAGTAAGAAAGAAGGGGAAGAAAGTGCTTTTATCCACTACCCCTCGTAAGGTAAGGCAGTTCACTCTTTCTAGAGTAAGTAATTCCCTTCCCTTTTGCTAACCCTCCAATCCCAGGTTAGTAAGTCACCCTCGTGCTCGTTCTATTAGTTATATTATAACTAATTCCACGCTCAAACCTCTAATCCACTCTTTAACCAGCTAATCCATAAGGAAGTTTACTTTTCCAACCCTACCTTCTTCTTTCTCTAGCTCTAGATCTAGGGATTAGCAGGTTGGCTTAGTAAAAACTTACTTAGTATATAAATTATATCCCCAGGGAATGACTTATCATCTAACCTTGCTTACTTCTAAAACCTTGCTTTGAACTTCCTTACTTGAGAGCGGGGGACTGACTTATGCTAGAACGAGAGAAGCTTACTAGCACCGGACTCTTTTTATGAAATTCTCTATCCCGTGGGACTGGCTGACTCTCAAACCCGGCTTACGATAGATCTAGCACTAGATGGGACTTCCTTTCTCAAGTCCTTTCCCTTTGGCTGCCTTACTTGCTTACCTGGGAATTACTTACTAACTACTCAATAACCTTTCATTCAATGTAATTTATACATCTATTGTATATGATGACTTCTTCTAATAATGTCCCAAGTCTCTTTTTCCATATAACATCTAAGAAAGAAAGATAGCTTATTGTATGATATAAGCGAGAGCTTATTGATTAGGTCTGTAAGCTGCCAAGAACAATTATATACATTTTATGTTTTATGCATAGCATTATAGACAATCTATGTAACAATTACATTCCTAGATGAAACAGTCAATACGGATCTTTATTCTCTGTCTTACGGTTACCGGAAAAAGCGGATTGTCAATGTCAATCCTTAGCTAAAGCGAGTCTAGGTCCACACAAGGCTAAAACTCGATACGACTTCTCTTGTCTATCCGAAACAATTACATTGTTACATAGATTTTTTATATAGAGCGACTCTATTTCTATCCGAAACAGCTAATACATGTTATGTTTTTCCTCTATGATATACAATACCGACCCTAGGAAGTCTCACTAAGGGAAGAGAAGGACAGGATTGACTGTCTGATTAGATAGGCTTTTTGTTTCCAGTTACATAAGAGACAAGGATCGCTAGACTGTCGATCGTTAGCTCTATTCTAGGATTGTTTCAATGTAATGTATATGATTCACACATGCTTAACACATGACACATGCGAGTCGTACTCGTTCCAAGTCATAGATAGGGGCGAAGCGGAAAGACGACTGAGTGATTACGCTAAATCGACTAGAAGGAGAGGAAAGCGGGTACTTTTTTTACTAGGTTGCTCGTACGATAGGGGCTAGGCCTTTTCATACTGTAGAAAATGGCAGATAGAAAGGAGAGGAACGAAGACAGGCTCGAGTGAGAAGTTCTTCTATACTGAGTTCTTTCAAATCCTCTTTCTAATTGGTACGAGGGGAAAAGGGTCACCTTCAAGTTTAGAAGCTTTTACCGAAGGAAGCCTTTCTCCTCACACTCGGATGGAGTTGTTCCGCTCAATATTCAAAGGTAAGTAGGCATTCGATCTAGAGACTATGCTAATACTAAAATTGATTGATACCCGATCCGTTTCATTCTATCAATGCCGCGCTTGGCCAGCTCTACTATGAAAAGCAAACTGGATAGAGCGGAATCCAGAGCTGGATTCGAACCAGCATCTCTGGGAAGCATGATAAGATCCCAGCGAATTACCTTTTCTTCTCATCGTGACGGTAACCATAAAACCGCTTGCTACATCCGTAGTCAGTCTATCGCTCCTGACTGCGCTTCTCCTCTCTCGTTTATCCTCTTTTGTACCCGAGCGTAAAGCATTTGTCATGTGAATGGTGTTATTCTATCTATTGTATCTAGATAGAGTATACTTGTTATAGTAATACTAATAACTAATAGAAAAAGAACCATTTATACCAGTAATAGAGAGAACTAAAGGACAGAGTATGTTTTTATGGCACAGTATTCTAAAACTTAAAGAAGCACGGGAAGAACACAGCTCCCAGACATACGGATGAAAATGACCGGAATGATGGGAGTGCGCTTCGCTTATTCAATCTTTTTATTGACTAGGAGGTAAGAATGAAGTCACCGTCTAAAAGACAAATTGAAAGCATTTTTAGGCAGGCAAGTAGACCCACGATGTATGACAGCATCGAAGTCACAAATAGAGGATAAGCTACGGGTACTACGCAGGACCATCAAGTTCCCTGTCGAAAAACCAACCCTACTTTTTAGAGAAAATCTCTCTTCCTGCCTTTGTTGAGTTGAGCGATTTCAACACACACGGGAATCTTCCAGGCTCGATCCTGCACCGATAGCGGCTTAGTAAGGTGGGAGCGAGTGAAGCATATTCCATTGCTAGTAGGTGACACACGTGATCCGTTAAGAAAGACAACCCGGGTTCAGCCATCAAGGTAGGACTATCGCCTTGCATTGAAGAGAGTTCAGAGTTTAACCGTCGTTCCTTTGTAGCACTAGTTTTTCTCCATAGCCTAGACTCGAACGGGTCTGGTTATAGGTACCATCCATTCTTCCTTCCACGAAGAGACCGTCACTTGACTGCGTCCGCCAGGTTTTACACTTCCTTATAGGCACCTCTAGAATCTGTCATCGAATGTACCTGCCTCCTTATTACTCTAACCACTGAGATGTACTGATTCTAATCTGCCCGATCTTTGACCTTTCCTGTGACCAGTTTTGTATGTTAGCGCGGGGGCTATTACCCTATTTGAGAAAAAGACATTCCAGAGCCATAGCCCTTCCGTGTAAGCTGAAAAAGGTAGGTGTTTTCGTCTCAATACAATAGCCTACTTGCCTTCAAGCTAAACCCCATTGGGGAAAAGCCCACTCCGTCCGTAAGACAAACTAAAGGAGGAGGACTTGACCAGTCATCTCTTATGATATTTCGTTATTTAATAATCACGTCTTGGAAATCCATAGTCATACTGGTCATAAACGATTATGTTCAACTTATCCTTTCTCGTCTCGGCTTTCTCTTCATTTTTATTTGAAGTCTCTTCCCTTTTGAAGTATCTGCCTTTGCATATTTTTTATTAACCAAGGGAGTTTCCTCTCATACAATGAAAGGCACTACTACTTAATTAGAGGCGGGAGTCGATACCTATTCGCTTTCCTGTAAAGGGACTTAGAAGAGCAAGGCAGGGAAGCTTCAGGTAAGGGTGCTTTCCCTTAGGCATATTCATATTCAAGAAAAACATGTACATGGAAGAAAGACCATGCCACTGGCAGACCATCATGGCACTGAAACATAACATAGCATAACGGCGAGCAGGAAATATGAATTATTGAAATGCCCACGTCCGACCGTGTCCCCTTCCCTTCGGGCACTCAGGAAGTCAGGTCGATTGGGGAGATTCTTTATTGCTGGAACATGCGCCCATATCACTGATAAAGGAACTACGGATGTCATTCTCTACATGTAATATAACTGGAAAGACCAGATCAACCGGCCTCATAAAGGAAGGCTCAATCGCACTCATCTATTGCTGCGGATTCGAGAACAGGCATAGAGGCCTTCGAAGAGAGATCTTATAAAGTAAAAATTGGCTCACACCTAAACGAAACGAAAAGAAGGTCGGATTCAGCCTTGATCTTCCTGCCCCTTACTATAAAGAAAAGGGGGAATATCGCCCGGAAAGGATCCATCCTCCTCATTCCTCCTCTTTACGCTACTATAGCTCGCGGAGGCATTCCTCTAACTGAAATCTCCTTCTCTCATCCGTCGTGGTCTTTACCCACAGGAGAAAGAGGGTCACTTCTATGGCCAAAGATCACATGCCAGTCATCCCCCTATCACTACAACCCAATCTGCTCAACTATCAACCACCTCCATGCTTACTCATATTGAATCAGTCTAGATCTTTAGATCTTCCAAGTAAGCTTCACTACGATAGGACTTTCCCCTTAGATGCATGTCCGCCTAACTTCACCCCAGTTGAAGACCCCACCTTTTCCTCATTCTCTCACGGGGCTTTTTCCGATTTGATATTGGGATTTCCTTTGGCTTAAAGGATTCGACCTCACTGCTGTCAGCCGGGGAAGAAGAGCATTCGCGGGCAGCTTTCGAGAAGGAATAAGCGGTCGTCAGGCCTTGCCGTCAGTTCTTACGACTGTGAGTTGGATTTCCTATCAGACTAGAAGCAAGTCTAGCGAAGTCACCTCGGGATGAAATTCTTTTTTTTTTTTAGGCCTAAAAACGGATGTGTGAAAAAAAGAACAGAATCTAGTGAAAGCAGAACCAGCGCTTAAGAAAGAGTAGGAAAAGTTGGCACGTCTTTAACTTGGCTACGAAACTATGCCCCCTCTCGAAAGAAAAAGAAAAAAGTAGTCCTGCCTCCAACAGTAGAAAAGAGAACAGCGGGAAGAGCAGATAAGAGAAGAGCTTATCCCCCCGAGGGTAAAATAAGACCAAGAAAATTTCGATTCAGCATAAGCAAGGGATGAGAGAGGCCTTTGCCGGGTAAGAGATGAATGAGGCCTTACGAGGGCTCTTTCCACTTAACTTAATAGATTCATTCCTTCGTTACGGCGGTTGAGCTGCCGTTCAGAGATGCTATCAGAGTAGGAAAGTTAGCCAAGTTATCCTGCCTAGTTTAGATAAAGCACCCCTTATCGCCCCACGGCATCTGGTTAGGACACACAGCGTATTCTATTCCGAAACAGCGGATTCGATAACAGCATTCTGCCTTTTCGAAGACAGAGCACTCGTGGCACACACGCTATATCCGCGAGGATTCCAAGTGTTCTAATTCATCTCGTTACAGAAGATCTCCCACACCGAACATGCAACTGCTTGTCGCATACTCCTGCGACTCCGACCTACGCTTCTCACATCGCATCCTTGGTCCTTAAACGACGGTATTTTTTTCCGGGTTCTATGAGCGGAAATGGAGACACTTCCTCCTTCTTCGACATATGAATATGCCTCGCCTCTAAGATAAAGAAATCCTGAGTAAGGAGAGAGATTCTCCACACGAACGAACGACCCGTCAGGTTCGAACTGACATAGGTGAATCAGAGCAAGACCTATCTTACACCAACAAGGAGTCGCTTTAGTTACGCAGTTCGGTTAGCAGGCAGGCCGCTTTCCTACGTCTGCGGGCCCACCGGTTAAAAGAGTCCTCTTTCCGGACTCCCCCTAGACCTCTTTCTGGCATAGGCACCCTCTTTAAGTTCGTCCTGTCTCCTTACTTAAAGCGTAACCGGCTCACCTCCCCCCTTCCCCCCCTCCCCGTATCACGGAAATCATAAAAAGAGGAGAAGAAGTGGCAACCGGTCCTGTCAACTCTTTCTTTAAATAGATACCGGTCGGATTAGCTACATCGGATCACCTACTACCCTAGGATTATAGGACCAGTTGGAACGGCTTCTTCTATTTCTACCTACACATCTCAGAGCTCATACACCTGCACACTCTTATGTAATTGTAATATACAAGACCCTAGCCAAGCCTGACTTATTTACTACTTAGCTAGTTTCAGGAAAAGCGGATAGAAAAGGCTGTGTGCTAAGAAAGAAGTCTAGGGGCGGACTCTCTTCTCATAAGGAAGAGTAGATGCCCGGACAGCAGTTAGAATCAAGGCTGGAGACCGGGTATACATGAGAACCCTTTGCGTTGCGTAGATTTGGTTCCGTCAGGGACTTCCTCCGCTGGGTCGGATTCATTTGATTGGGAAAGAACAGCCCTAGGCGGAGCTTCTTAGGATGATGCCTGTGCAATGTATGATCGGATTCTTTTTATTCTATTCTCGGTGCCTTGTTTTTCAGCGAATGAAAGAAACCGCTGATTCCACAGTTCCTTCATCAGATTTGGGTGCTTTTGAAAGAGCTGCTTCTGCGAATGACGTGACGGATACTACTAAAGAATTTACCATAGAATATCATAGAAGGAAATGGGATTTTTGAGAAAAGGGGTTGGGAACCATCGAAGGACTAGCAACCTGACAGTCCTAAGCAACCTGGAACCAACAACGTTACATATACCATACTGCTATAGAAGACATGAGTACCAGTTAGACTACGGGACGCGTACACCCGAAATTGGATTGAAGGAGCTTAGCCTCTTATCTTAGCGATCCTTTTCATTTCTCTAGTCTACTCTATTCTCTGCTTTATATAAACTCATTCCAGCGAGCCTTCAAGCCTGGACCTGCTCTCCTTTTTTTCAAGCCAAATCGCCAACGGCAGACTCTTATATTATGATTTGAAGATTCAAAATAAATAAGAAGCCCGTTTCGTTTGTTTTCTAGTTCGAGTTGCATGTATTAAGATTCAGAAGATTAAGCATAAGATCTTCTATTTTATTTAAAGTTTTAAGCAAGACGATTGATTCCTAGCTGATTACAAGAAGTCTACTACAAAAAGGAATCTATTCCTAACTAGTAAGCTAATTGGCAGGTATAAGTGCAGATAAAGCAAGGAAATAGAACGAAAACGAAAGGAATGGATTTCGCTAATGAGATCACGTCAGCATTAGTAGAAGATGAGCAAGGGGCTTCGATCCAGATTTCATTCCTCTATGACGTTCGAGGTCTCCGCCCGGAAAATGGAGCTACGAGCCGTAACTTCATCGGTATCGCCTTCAAGCAAGAAAGCTGAAAGCTTACGAGGCTGACTCTTCGAGAATAGAAGATTCCTCTTTCTTCTAGAGTAGGTAAAGACTTCAAAAAGCTTCTTTTTCTTCTATTTTAAGTTATAAGATAAGAACAGGGACGAGCAAAGCTCTGACTTCAATACTAGATTATCCCGCTAATCTTCATTCAAAGAAAACCTTTCTTCTTCGAAGCTCTGATTTGAAGCTAAGCAGCTAGAAAAAGAGCTATTTAAAGAACGAAGGGAATTGACACGACACGGCCGGCGGCGACATCAATTAATCGATCGAATAGGTCTTTTCCATTTCCAGTAAAGGAAGGTCTTATCCAGTACCGGTCAAAGTAGGTCTTCTTATTACCTTTTACCTTACCCAACGGGTACTTTTGGGTTGGTTATGGGTTTCCTGTGATACCGCCCGTCAAGGAGAGAATCCTCTGATTCAGTGAAAGAAGCCTTGAAGCCTATTTTATTTGGTTTGGTGACAAATTACCATTGCATTGTATCTTAGCGTTGCTGCTAAGTTCCAACCAGGAGCCTTACCAAAGCCAGTCCCCATCCTCTTTCTAATCGCCTAGCTCATTCTTGGATGAAGAGCTCCTTTTAGTCTGACTGACATCATTCTTGAATGAAGGAAAGTTCAGATACAATCTGAAAACCAAAAGCGAGATCCTGCCACCACACCCGAAGGTGCACGCAAAGCAAATCTTTCCCTTTGAAGTTGTTGCAGTATATTCTCAGGAATCAGGTAATGCAATAACTTTCCCTTTGATTTCATAACCCATCGCAAGCATCGGATCGAGACGGGAGGTTTTTAGCTCCATCTCCAGGGGGGACCTACTAGTAGGCTTTGCCTGTCCGATCCAATCAATATTAAATAATAGGTAAGTGCATGGTTGCTCCCGACCCGAGAATGTTCCCCTTCTTCAAACTCCTGTGTGGGCGCTTCCTATGCTCATGCTTTGCGGTAGATGCCCTTGGATTTCACTCGCTAGTGCTAGGTTGGCATGGAGAATATATCGATAAGACCTGCCTTGATTAGTAGTAGTGATAGCGGCAGCCCATGCTTTTTAGTTGGTTGAGAGGTGAAGCTCGGCCTTTGTTTTAATTCTCTCTGACGACCCTGGGAATTGAACTTAAACTGAGAATCGCTTCCTATCCCGGTTTAGCCTAACTACTTGCTAGCTTGTTTGCTGACTATCCCAATCTTTACCTGGGACTGACAATCTCATTGGCTTGCTTACCTGGATTGCTTACCGGAAGTGACTGAAGTGAAGTTGAAAGAGTTCCAAGTTCAGACTTGTTTTCTTTCTTTCTTGAGAGAGAGGACCAATCAAAAGTGGAATAAGGATTCCTAATAACCTGGACTTGTCGTTTTATTCTAGTTCACTGACTCCTCTTTCTTCCATCTTCTTTGAAGCTTCTTCTTTCCATGCTTCATCTTACATAATTACATTCATAAGCAGGCATGATACAGCTATATCCGATACAACTGGTGTTGGCACCGTCAGAGCCGGTAAGAGAGCTTTGCCAGCGAACCAATCCGAAAGCGTCAAGTACCAATCCGGGGAAGCTTCAGTCTGAAAGTCAAGAGAATCAGCTCTTTTCAGGTTTGATGGAATAAGCGGTCTTAGCCTTTAGTTTAGGAGGAAAGCCCTTCTTTCTTTTCTTTATGAGTTGCTCAGGGCAATAAAGACCAGGCCTCAAGGCGATGAATATGAAGAGTAAGCACTTCTCGTTCCGTATACTCTTGTCCTTCCTTCGTTCCCTTTCTCAAAGGCAATAGGAAGATATCGATTTCGAACAAAAAGGCAATCTCGAGTACAAGCCAAGGAGAAAGACTGCCATCTCAGGCATACCATCAATCCTACCATCCTATCATCAAGCATACCATCGACAGAGTCAGGAAAGGACAGGCAGAAGGCGCGCTAATCAAATCCTCTCTTTCAACTCTATCCCTTCTTGGTCCCAGCTAACCAAGCTCATTCCCAGCTCCCTATGAGCTCAGAGTCGATAACGCTAAGAGGAAGAAGAGCTTATTCCATCATTCCCATAGTAACAAGGGAAACCGAACCCGTTAAGCCGAGTCCTTTTCTTCCTTTGCTACCGGGCTGCCGGTCACTCCTAAATCTACCTGGAGCCTGGTATGGACTGCTAAATCGATTCCTCTTGGCTTGGCTACTTTACCTTTACTACGATATCACCAGATTAGCAAGAAAAGCTTTCCGGTTCGACGCTTTGTTTTGACTTCAAGCAGAGAGAAAGTTCGAAGATCAGGATTTTGTATTTTATTTAAAATCCATCTCCTCAGCATTAAATTAAAGTGGGTCTATCGATACAAGTGGTAAGACCGATAATTCAGCATCCAAGACCTGGCCGATGGCTACTTCAAATTCAAGTGCCACTTATCTTAACACAACTCGGGCTAATCGACTCCCAGGCCAGGCCTAGCTAGACCTGGTGAAAGCAATCAAGCCAAAGCAACACTTATTCCTTGCGGAGCAACGGCAAGAGCTGCAGATGAAATAGCAGTGGTTATGCCGACATGTCCCATTATCTTATTTATTCCTTTCCGGTTAGGAATTTTTAAGAAGAAGCAGCTATTTACTCCGCATCTGGTGGAGGAAGGGGAGAAGGAAGAAGTCTTACCTGAGTAAGCCGTCAGGTCAGGCCTTACCTTAGGGGAGTGACTTTCCGATCCGGGTTCAATGATTAAGGAGTTTGAGTGAACACCCGGTGAAATGGATTTAGGAAAGCACGTGCCATCCTCATAAGAAAGACCAGGCGAGATTTAGCTGTTGGAAGAACTATTTAATAAGAAATTGACGTAGAAAGAGGCATTCAAGAAGCTGCATCTTGTCGACTCTTCATGGCATAATGAGAACAAAAGGAGGCATTCGTCAGCTCTTGGCCAATCTCTGCATTCGAGCGATTCGTGCCATCCTTGGTTCTGGCTCTAGTTGTCGGACTAGGAGCAGCTCTTTCATCCGCAGCAGATCTTATAGAAGAAGAAGCTATTGATGCTTTTGGACGTCTTTCCTTGGCACGAAGGCTATAAGCATCGATCTTGCCTTGGTGTTGACCCGAGGAGCGGTAGACGAGGCTTTCTCTGTTCACGACTCCGGTGATATTGAATCAGCCCTTTGGCTTTAGCTGGGCACCTTGGAACTAGGATGTGAAGCTGTGAACAAATAGTCTCTTGTTAGACTGCTCTGGCTCGGTACTGTGTCGATTGGGTCTGAGGGTTGTTCCATCCACTTGGTCTTCTTTGTACCCAGAGAAAGGAGAAGATCGAATTAGCTCTGCTAAGGAATCGAAAGCATCCAATCCGCTAAGAGCAGAACATAAATAAGGTATAGAGCACCCTAACCCTACCTTGCTCAGAGAGAGGCAAAGGGAAAGCAAGATAGCTGGCATTTTCACTCAAGAGTGAAAGTTAGATCCATTCGCGCCCAGAGGCAGAGCAAAGAAAGCCTTAGATCTTTGCTTGACAGTCGAGTCCCCAGTGGGAGTAGCTCTTTTCGAACAAAGAAGAAACTGGCTAAGATTCAATTGACCTATATAGCTATCAGTTCAACTAAAGGAAGTCACTTACGGGCTTAAGGCAGCTTGGAACTCTGGGGCGAGAAGAAGGCTTTTCCGCATTCCTATTGATGCAGAGATCAGACGAGAAGGCCTTCAAATCTTTGCAATTCAAAGATTACTGTAATAGTTTACGTTTAGCCCTATTAGTTAGGCTTAGTAGTTTCAGCCATTAGGAGCAAAGGTCGATTCCCTAGGGGCATTCCTCAATCTTGTAGACCAAAGAACTATTTGCTGTGCAAAAACCAGCTCAAGCGGGCATCTCTGTCTTAGACTTAAGATCTGGGGTCCAGACAAGAATGGGTCCTTTTCTTTCTTTATTCGCGAATTAGGGTTACGGAAATTGATGAGGTAGACGATCTCACTAGCGAAGTCTAGGACTGCAATTTCAGAATGAACTACAGGCGGAGACTACATAGGCCGAGATATGCTGTTTGGCATCTCCCCTAGGGGTCTGGATTTTCACCTTTCTGATCGTAAAAAGAAAGAAGAGAAGGATTGGCGCCTAAGGGGTAGCTTACCAAGCCAGAAGTGCCATTTTTTTGAATTTTACTTACTCAAAGTCTATGATGAGTCTTTCTCCTAGAAAGAAAAAGAAACTCTCTCTCGACTGCTCGGTGATCAAAGAACAAATTTGAGTATTTAGAATTAGAATAAGATCAAAAATCCCATCATTAGGGCAAAGAGGGCAATTGCTTCCGTTAGAGCAAATCCCAAAATAGCATAACCAAATAATTGTTTCGCTAAAGATGGATTTCTGGCTACGGAATGAATCAAAGAACTGAAGACGTTTCCACGGAAGATGGGCTTCAAGCCACACCGCGATAGAAACGGGGAGAAACCGCTTGACCGAGCAAGAATTGCCTATTCAATATACGGAAGCGCATTCTGGTTTGGATTCATGTGTAGCTTATTCGTCACCTTCAAACTCAAAGCTAATGTTCTGGCTCTATTATATGAAATGCCCCTCCGGTTCTATTAGTGACAGCAGAACCCTAATCAGAGTCTGAAGTTAAAGTGGCACATGACTCTTCAACCAAAATCTCATCCGGGCTGGGCTCCTAACCTTGCTTTCGAGCCAATTGCCAGCCTTTTCCGCGGTACCTTCGTGAGTCAGAGACAGTGAAATCGCTGCGGAGTCGTTCAAAGCGAAAGAAGTTCTGATCACAGCTTCTAAAACAATAGAAAAGCGAAGAGAAGCTGCTAACACCAGTTAGGCCTTTTCCTATGATAGCAGCAAACTCAACAGATTCAATGGCAGCCTTTTTTTTTCCTTCAACAGTGGAAACAAGGAAATTAGAAAACCTCTATCACAGCTTATGAAAGAAAAGCTAGAACTGCTGAGTCGACTTCCCCGACGGTCTAAACCGGGTATTCACTTTACTTTAAGTATCTCTCCCTCCATTTTACTTTTGCCATTAAGATGAGAGCGATGCAGCGGCAGAGGCGACATTAGCAGCGGGAGAAGCGACATCCCTCTGGAGTGAAGCCCTTAGTCTTTTCGGTCGGCTCAAGCTGTTGACAATTGTGAAGCTTCGGAAGTTCATTCTCGAGTTGAGGCTTCGTGAGCGGGTGATAAATGCGATTTGGCGAGATGCTATGATCTCACTAGTAAGGCGCCGTGCGCCATATGTCAATTTTTTTAAGAGATAAGCATAAACTATGCAGTGACTCTTGGTCTCCGAACGGGATCTCCTCCTCCACTCAATGAGGACCTGCCCGAATTTCCGTCTCTGGGTGAGACCATGGTCCGCGTGATTCCTGAAAGTGTGCTGTCTTATGGGGGGCTGGCGCTGCTCTTGGTGCAGCTTACGATAAGTGAGGAATCAATGAGGCGAGTCAGTCTCTATGTACCCAGGGGAGAATAACCCGTGGACTGGCAACTGCGGTTGATCACAGAGATGGCATCGGAAAGGTGCTGCAGGCGGAAAGTACTTTAGCCCCGGTTCTATCAAAGCAGACTATTCAACCCTGGGAAGGAAGCACCAGTCTTATAGTGCTGCCATTCCTTAGCGAAGGTCATGGTGATTGTGTATGCTGTATTTTGAAGTCGACAGTGGGCTAGAAAAAAAAAAAAGATTTCGCATTCTTATGGATGGCTTGCCTGGAAACTAGCCATGTATGTACAGGCTACGGCACAACTAAGCGTTGCTTGCTTAGTCAAATCAATCTACTCTCAAAGTTGGGAAGAATCAACTGAAAATGACCAACCGACGGATTCACTATTCTCCGACCGGTTTGTTATTTTGCGTCTTTTGGGGAATTCGTTTTCGTCCTTGTAGTGTGTCTGTGCAAAACAGCTCTTCTTGAACGGAGAAGAATCGTAGCGATGAAGCCTCTCGCGCGACCACCAATGTCTTACACTAAGCTTTTTTCGTTCGCTATGTGCTGACTGGATGCGTACGCGCGTGACTCGGAAGGAGTTGGGATTTTCTCCACTCCATATAGAGTCTTCTACGCTCCTCTTCCTCATCTTCGGAGATGTCCAATCTTTAGTTCAATTTGTCCAATTCTTCCGGGCATTGGAAAGAAAGGAAAGGTAATCCGGGTCCGGTAATGCAGTAAAGTAAAGCAGTCAATTCAGTAATCGACGGCACTAAACTAATGCACTAAAGCACAGCAGCGGCTGCTGGTTGAGCTGACAGGCTGAGTGAGAGCTCCAACCAAGATTAGAGACGCTAACATAACAGGGGCAGGAGACATATCTTTAAGAACCAAGAACGGGATATTCGCATTAGCAGAAGGAGGAGAGCGAAGAGATGAGCACTTTTCAAGCAGCTTTCCTTAACGAAGTCATCTATGTGACCAATGCACGCTTCAAAGAAAGCAAAGAAGGATGCTCGCTAGCAGCTCAAGGCGACCAAAGGGAGGGCAGGGCTCTTGTTGAAAAATTGACAAAGAAGGTCTAAAAAGGCAAATTAACGCATTTGAAGGGAACCACCCTACTAGTCTAGTATAGTAGAAAGACCTATCGGACCTGTGAAAGTCTCGTTTTTGACTAAATTAAGAAAAACGGGCTTTGCTGCGACGAGGATGCCTTTTTAAATCAGCCAACGTCAAGACCTTGCTCCGCATCTTCTCTTTCCTGGTATTCAATTTCCTTCCTAGACTTAACGATTTCATTCTTTAATAAAAGACCGTGATTTTTGGCATCAATGCCGATTGCCTTAATTTAATAGAGGATCGAAAAAAAAGACTTTTTTTAGGATTTTGGGCTTACTTTTTTTTAGGCATAGCATTAGAAGATCTTTACTATTTTATAAAGACTGACTGTTTGTACGAGATGAGTTCAAACCCGGTTGAAAGCAGAGAATGAAATGTGGGAAGCGAGCTTGCTGCGCCTATCTATGATAATAGAATCCCGGTGGTAGTAGTTCTTTTTCTCTTAAAAGATTCTGCTGATTCTGATCCTGCTTTCCCCTACTTCCTAAAAAGAGCTCTTGCTCGGGCACCTTCTTCTGAGTCTTCCCTTACGCTCTATCACCTTATTCTATCCCTGGGGAATCATTCTTCTTCTTCTTTCGTACCTGATTCTTTCTCTCCCCTGGTGACTGTGACTTACTAGCTTACGGGTTAGCTGTTTTGCCTCATACAAGGTAGGCCCGAAACAGGGGATTTTCGGGTTTCACTTAAGATCCCCTTCCCGCTGACTCGGAGCCCTTCTTTCCTTCTCTTCTATCACCAGCACCCTTTGAAAGTCGCCTTACAATCCTTCCTCTAGCAAAATCTCACCTGACTCTCTAACTTTCTTCACCAGAGAGTAAGAAACTGAATCGCGTCCCTGCGTCCTGGGATAGAAGCAAAGTAGTGATGATCATCCAAAGATTCTTAATAGGTATAATCAGAGGCTGGAGCATTAGGCATTTCGTCGAGTAAGCGGTTGACTACTGGAGCCCCCGGAGTGAAGAAGGAGGCACCGAACATAGCAGAAATGTCTCGAAGAGACTGGGGGAGGCCGGTACATTAGTGTACGGGGGTGGGAATAGATTATAGGCTGGAACACCTTTTTGATAACTAAAAGGACGGACTGGCGGTGCGATATCTTGAGGAAGCGCTTTCAATTCTGGTCGAGCTGGGCAGACAACTAAAAGAATTGCTCCATGAGTGGGGTGTAGGTTCATAATGGGAGACAACCTCTGAGAAGGAGAGTCTTCCCCTCTTTCTTTCCGATCGATATGAACTGAGACTGATTCTCGTAGTAATAGAATAGTAGGTAGGGGCTTCCCCATCCCGTTCCGATCCTATCGCTTTGTTTTTGTTTGAGCGGCAATCGAATTGCATTGCTGAACCTGAGATGAGATTCTATCTACTAAAAACGGATTTGAAGATCTGTCTTTTTCCCAGCCGTTAGCGTGGAATGAAAAAGATAGCTTCTTCTTGATCCATTGAGATTGGTAGATTCATAAGGGAGGGGCCGACGGTGCCTTAAAGAACATGGGTCTAGTTCCTACTTCTAGTTACGCCGATCGAAAAAGACCAAGGAGAAAACAGCATTGTGCCATAATACCAATGGCAATAACGCAGCCACTGCTTCATCCAACCCCTGAGAACTGACCACTCGAGAAAGATAGACCAAAGAATTGCTTTTTATCATCGTAATGAGAGCGGAAGATAAAGATTTCGTAGACATGCAGCTCTTGAAACCACTACGCTCCCGGATGAACTAAGCTTGGAAATCATTTAGAAGTCCAGTTTTTGATGAGCCCCACTAATGGATAGGGCACTACATGTCCAAGAAAGAATTAGCATTGCCTTACCAGCGCTAGAAAGACGCATGCCTGACCGGCTTAAGAAAGAGCCATGCTTGTTGAGAGAGCCAAGATAGTCCAACCCTCTCTTCCTAACTTCCATACTCCACCTATCGGCGAATAACTATAGTTATGCCTTGAACAGCTTCTATTGGCCAACCACGCCTTTCTGATGCACTTCACTTAACTTATTAGTGGCAGCTTTCTTATTGGCATTGGAGCCAATTTCATTACCACCTTCCCACTCTTCGCTGACACTCACCTGGAAGACTTCTACCCGAATTAAGCATTAAATTCTCATAAACCGATTCACTCTAATGACGAAAGTGAAGAAAAAGAAAAGGCTATCTCCGGTAAAAGGCTATGGTTCACTCGCGGTCGAAGAAGAACTGGTTGGGAGCGACGGAACTTACTAATTAACTGATTTGACTTCTTTACTTTAGGGGTGAAAAGAATCACCAGTTGATGCGGAATAAGCGATCTTAGCATGCCCAGAAATAAAAGAAGTTCACGCATTGGAAAACTGGAGTTTCGATAAGTACTGGTACAAACCCTTTAGAGGTAGGCTTTCATGCCTTTTTTTTTGATATATGTCTTAGTTGGCATAAAGTAATAAAGCAGCCAATCCGGGAGTGCCAGCCAGTTAGATCTGATTGGAGAGGCAGAAGAAAGAAGGAACTCCGAGAAAGTCAAATTTACGGCCGGGTTCGGTTTACCTGGGGTGAGGTCACGCGAGGGTAGCATGTAAACAAAGAGGAATTGCTATCCTGACAGCAGAAACTACAGGTCTTCGAACATTGGCAACCCAGCTTAAAGTAAGCGAGGGACAAAGGCATTAAAATATAGTAAGACATCACGATTAGCGATTAGCCTTGTCTCAGCTTTGACTCTTGATGGTTTCATGCTCACAAGAAGAGGAAGAGGAGAGGTGACATAAGACCCAGCTCCCATTGAAAGCAAAGGAATAAGGGCGTGAATCAAAGCTCCTGCCGAATATTGATGAAACACAAGACGATCTGGTACATCGAAACTGTTCGTAATAGGCCGAAGAATGGTGCATTAGATCCGGTAGCTCGCGGAGGGAATTACATCCAGGCCAGCCCTTAGGCTTAGGTACAACCTTACCGGTGCTTTCTTCATGAGTTTGTCTTTCTATTTTATTTACAGAAGTTTATGCACTTATTCGCCTAGAAGGAAGAAGTCCGGAGAGCGAAGGAACGGGATTAAGGGAGTGAAGCCCAGGGCAAGAATCAACCAAATAGGTAGAGTCCCGATAGACTGGGAGGTAGTTGTTCCAATCCTCTTTCTCGATGCTTTTCATAGCCCAGTTTCGTAAACAAGGGAATGACCCATGGCATCGGTTGACTTAAACGAGTTGGGGAGCGAAGCAACTCGACTAAATCATAGGTTAGCTTCTTCCTTGTGAGCTTTCTTACTGGAGACAAGCAACTCGCCAAAAAGTACGAAACGAGGTTTGGCAACATACGAGCTGGCAGGAGAGGTGGGCTTGCTTGAGATGAGAGAACTTTCTTTCCCCTAACCCCGGGCTAGAGGAAGAGGCTGGCACTGGCAGAAAGAGAGAGGATTCCCCACCTAATATTATGGTGGACTGCCTTGGGGCCTTGCTTGAGGGCACTTACTATAGGGAAAAACTGGAACGACTTGAAAGTCAGGTTCGGAGACGCTCGAACTACCTTACGAGGGGAGAAAACAGGGAAGAGGGTGGAGGGACATTAGCTTTCTTAGTTCCTTACTTCAGGAAGCGTTAGTGAAAGGTGGAAAAAGTCAATGGGGAATACGAAGCTGACTTACTAAACTATCGCCCTCAAGCTGTATTTCTTTTGCTGTCGTTAGGGCTTTTTTATTTAACAAGTTTTTCTACTTTCGTTTAATATTATTATGTAATTTAAAGTTTTCACACCTGCCTTTCCTAACATGGCAGAAACTCTATATCGTTAAGTAGGATCAGGGAAAATGAAAATGAAGTACTGTTACTTTCTAGCTCTCCCGATCCCAAGATCTGCACCCTTCGAAAAGGCTTAGAGCTGTAGCTTATCGCACTAACCCGCCTACTGGACTGGAATCGAGAACTGGGGACTTGCTTTCCGGCTTGCTGACTGTAACCCTTCCTTGCTTGCTAATGACAGGGCCTAGAACTGAAACACTCGGATAAAGGCTCACGGCAAGATCCGCACTGGAAAGAGGAAGAGTTTTCCACTGGCATCCAATAAGAAAGGTAGGGGAGGGCAAAGCGTTTTCGGAGGTCTTTTCTTAGATGCTGTGTGCAGCTGCCTTCCAACTATCGGAAATCCGCTCCAGTACGGACGCTGGTACACTTCCTCGCGACTAGCGAAGTCATACTTCGTTATGTTATTCCGATCTGTCATTATGGTTGAGTAACCTATCCTGCTGAGCTAGATCCAAGATTTCTATCACAATATTGTTTTTCTCATCATCTCCATTTCTTTCTGCTATTGTGTAGCCACAAGTAGTGGGGAGCACAACCCAGAGGAGCCAAGCCCATGACCACCACTTTTCTAACATCAGCATTGTACAAGCATGATTACAGATCTCACTGTGTTGTCAAACCAGAGGCCGCAGAACGTTCTAATGGTGACAATTTGAATGCCTGATTTTAAGACAAAAGGCCAACAGTCCAAAAACATGGGAGTGTCAAGCCCTTTCTCCCTTGTCCTAATCTGCTTAAAGTTACAAGACTCCCTCATTTCATAGAGAAGCTTAGCTTGTCAGCACATAGCTAACCGCTCTGAATGAGCTAATGTATATCACCTGTATGCATTTTACATAATGAATCAGAAAACATGAAATCTATACAGCACAAGAAAATGAAATAAAGTATGTGGGTACCTGTGATTCTCTTGCAGCTGCAGAATTAGGTTAAGTACTTAAAAAAAATCCTGCGATTTGCCTCGATATCAACCGAGAATAACTAATTCCCAACAATCCCAAAACCCTAATGGTGACTATATCTGTCATTATAATTGACGGTAAGTCACGGGGCATGGTCAACAACAGCATTGCTTCTGTCTGCTTAGTAAAGTCCCGCATTAATCGATTAAAGAGGATGTTATTTGGTAATGTAAGGATGAGAAGGGCAGCATTTTTTACAGCAAAGAACCCCCCAGGACCGCCAATCTCCAGACCCCATCCAGCATCCCCATGTCAGAATTCCTTCCATATTCTGTACCAAGCAATCAAGATTAAGTACCAAAAGATAGCTACTTTCACTGGGCCTTTTCCGGTCCCCAAATCCAGCAAACAAATCTGTATCCTGATTGAGCAGCAACAAGATTGGGGCCAAGAAGAATATAGCACGATTTGATCCACCCGTGAAATCAAAATGAAATATTAGGCAGATAATATAGCATAAAATTGTATAGACATTCCCCACGGCAGGTTTGGAACCCTCTGCCCTTCTTTACACTAAAAGTAGGTGCAGCAGAAGCTTTCCTTTGTTGAACAAGCCTCATTTTTGGTGGGAGCCCAGCCCAGAGGTCCGGCCCATCTGGGTGTGTGTCCCAGCTTTCTTTAGAGCTTTCTCACGCATTAATGATGCCAGTTTCAATTTGATCTGCAATGCGATCACCATAAACAATTCGGCATACAGCCCCAAGAGTGAAATTCTTTCCCCTTCAATTACTAATAATGTTGCAAGCTTGTCCCTTTCACCTTCTCCGGTTGCCATTCTCAATTGACCCTTCAATAGGAAAGTAACTGGGAAGAGTGCTACCAATAGGGCAAAAAACCAAGGCTCTTGCCTTGGGCTAAAAACAGAAGGAAGGCGAGTAAACAAAAACAGAGGCACTTACAACTGTTGCAACCATCAAAGGGATGGAGCCTGAAGAAAATCTTCAGCACAGTATATGCCTAATGCCTACTCCCACAGCATAAAAGGCTCTAAGCTAAAAAATAAATATACTTAATTGCTATGATGGGGGTGCCCGGCTGTGAGTAAGATCGTTGCAATAAGGAGCCATGATGGCCAGGTTGGCTTTGATGAGACAATACCATACCTTCTCAGTGGGTGCGGTGCCCTACTTGCTTTACGAGAGATCAAAAGAAGAACGTTATAATATAAAAAGAGCAGCCGAACCAACTTCATCAAGTGCTAGCAGCAAAGGAAAGAGCTTTCAATGACAGAATTTTTCTTTAGCAATCCGCCATCAGCCCTCTGAAAGCTGTCGAAGATAGGAGATCCACTTCAAGTTCAAGGCTGGCAGCAAGCGTAAGTGCAATCACAATCCCTATAAATTTCATTAAGAAATATCTCTCCGGCCCTCTAGCACTCTGTTATGTCGCAATCACGGACTCTAGTTCTTGAGTTCTAGGTCTTCTAGCTCTCCGCGCTGTCTCCTTCTGGTAATGCATTATAGGCTGTCTTCCTTCCACCTCTCTCTATCGCCCTTCCTTCTTTTAGCAGCTCATCTCGAATCTTGAATGTTTAGCGAATCGATCGTAATTGGTCTGACCGCTCAAGGCTTATCTCTATTCTCCTTTCTGGTCTCCGGTCATTGGTAGAATAAATAAAATTTCTCTCCTTCTTTCTATTGGCTATATCTGTAGTCACAATGCCAGTTCAAGCTATCTTCTGGATAGATTCGGACAGGTGCAGTAGTTCAAGGCAGGCAGGTAAGGTCTCCTTCTGGGATGAATCCTTTTACTAGTAGCTAAAACCCTCTCTCTTCCCCTTAGAATCAGTCTTGGGAGGGCCTTTCCTTTACTCTTTTAATAAAATATCTGGTCACCATCACGCCTCCTGTTCTGTTACATGATCTGAAAGGGAGGTGGGACCAATGAACAAGGAATTTGGGCTGTATATTCATTACATCCTTATCGCCCTTCGGGCTTAACGAAAGTGCTGACCCACTCCCAATAGAGCGAAACTAGCATGAAGATATCACAGACTAGATACTAGATCTCGCTGATGATCTTTCGTCTATTCTCAAGGGCTAACTAAAATCTTAGTGGTCGGCTACAACCCATCTGCTTCGGCACATGAATCTAACTCTCGAAATGCCCTTTCTTTTGAATATCTTTCGATTCCCATTGACTTAGGCAAAGAGACCCCGCTCTATTGAATGAATCTGACTAGTTCTTCTCCGTCTTCTTCACCGTTATAACTACTTGAATCAGCCCACGTAGCGGTATTAACTAAATTAGAAAGCGGCCAGAACAGGACAGGATTGATTTTCCAAGTGCTGCTCGACCTTTCGAAGAACTGATCATGATGTATTATTGACATGAGAAGCTCGTTCGCCCCTACTTAGTCTTACCTAGGAAGTGGAAAGGGCATTCCCTTGTTTACAACAAGCCTTCTTATTTTATTGGATTGGATGCCTATTCTGATACGGAGGGACCGGTACCCGCTCCTTCTGTTTAGGATTCCTGACCTTACTTAACGCTCCCTTTCACAAATCATTCCTTTTATGGTTGAGGATTTGGTAAACCTAGAGAGATTGTTCCATGAGATAATATAATATCTTTCGTCTCGTTTAGCGAAGCTTTGAATTGTAACGTAACATTTTTTTGAATGGGAAATAGTGTGTATAGTCGAGACAGCAGATATGACTCAAGAACAGGTCACCCTAAAAAAAGTCTTTCGCTGGATCTAAGAAGAACGTAGCACAGAAAACCGGACTCACCAAGGACGGCGAATGGAATCTCAAGTAGGTAGGATTCGAACCTATGACTTTCTCTAATCCAATGTGCTGACCAGACTGCGCTAGACAGAAAAGCGGATGAAATAGAGAAAGTAGTTCACGAGAGGTTCCAAAACAGAGTAATAAAGTTATACCCTTGGGTATAGGTCCAGGACTGAACTAAGAGCCTTTTCTTCTTATTACTATTACTTACATACGACTGTAAAGACAAAAGCGATAAAGTAACCCTGGGCTGGATGGGAGGAACGATAGCACGTAAGATAGATGATGAGGAAAGGAATCCGCAGAGGCATAACTGCAGATCGGACATGCAGCAAGATAAGTGCCTTCTCGCCTTTTCTGCATTTGTTAGGATCCGCTCCTTATAAGCCAACCGCAGAAAACATCTGATTCTCTGGGGTGCCCTAAGGTAAGGCTCCATATAAGTTTTAAGCACCTGTCTGTTTGAATTTAATCCTCTTTCTTAATGATTTCATAGGCGGACTTCATAGAAAATTGCCCATTAGCATTGTTTCTCCATGTTAGGGTGTCTGAGATTGTTGCTTCGTTCCAAAGCCGAATAGCTGCTATTCTCTGGATTATCGCATCGTGCATGCTCGAACTTTTTTCACCCTGTATACGCATCCCATTAATCAGAGACTTTATCATCCATTTGAGATGGATGTATATGACTGTTGGCACTGTATTTGAGTGGCTTGTCCGTCACCCAAGCATCTTGCCAGAACCAACCATGCTGTCCGTTGCCTATAACCCATTTAGCTCCATGCTTCACTAGTTCCCAGCTCTCATTTATTTCTTTCCAAATGGTTGATGCCCTTTTGCTATTATGTCCCAAATCCACTCCGATCGGCGAGCGAATATGAGTTTTCTGTGATTATATATGATATTCGTTTTCGCAGATGAGTTGTAGCAAATCCGCTGTCGCAGATCCGCTGTGCTTTCTATCTTTATAGAGTATGTCGCATATCAGCTGTTATAGTCGCATTATTGGCGGTTATTACCAAGAATCTGTAAGCATCATTTCCTGTCTCTGATCGGCGAATTGGCGGTTACCTTGAATAGGAATTCTAAGAAACTAGGCGTGGCTTATCAGTCTGATTTCCGACTTCTTCTCCTACGATCAAAACTGGAAGAAGGTAGGTCAGCTCGATCTAGCTATCCAGTTTCGGATTGGACGGGGATGAAGCTAATCTTAAAAATGGCATGGATAGGCTTTCTTCTCGCTCAGCGAGTTGCTCACCTTCCGGGGACAGATGGGCTGGGCAGGAACCAAAAAACCCAGCAGTTGAGTACCGAGAAGAGGCTATCCGGGCGATCTTTCGACGCATTCTGAACCTGAAGACTGAATGCCCGGTATGACATCCAGTAGAAGCTCAGGGACGGAAGCAGCTGTTAGGGAAGCTGACGGATCTCTATCATTGGTTCATCAGAAGCCATCAAGCACGAAAGCAGCGACTCCGTGTGCTAGTGAGTCCCAAGCGAAGGAAAGAAGGACATGAGAGGCATAGAGAGGACTCCAGGACAAGACACGACTCAGACCCCGGCAATTTGATCTTCATTGGCCTTGCTGTCCGCAGATCGGTTACTCTCCTTTGAAGGTGAAGCCCGTTTGAAGGCAAGTCATGGTATCCGGGATCGGACATCGAAAGGGAAGGCGAGGTTTCAAAGTCTATTAGGGAAGCGGGCCCCTACTGGTAGTGATACCCCGATCTCATGGATGAAGGTTAACGTTTTCTATTGGAATAGAGGGATGTGCAGATCAATTCCACTTTTCACTTTGCCATCTAGAGAGAGTTTGCCGTGAGTTAGGATACAGAGTTGGAAGAGAATGCCAGTATATCAGTTCATCTTCATCAAAGGCCAAGGGCCAAGAGAAGCTCAATCGAAAAGAAAAAAACTTCTGCTATTGATGGTCGAGATCAAAGAATTAAGGGATTTGTCCCCGCACTCGAAGGAAAAGCGGATTCACCTATCTTTTATACGATATTGATTGAAGTTGCCAGAAAAGGCGAACTTGAAAGAGCTTTCTTTTGACCAGACTTGATGAGATTATTGATACCCTTCTTTCTATTATAGGATACGTAATCGACTTTCATTGCCCAACTAAAAGAAGGTATGGTTGCGCCTGAAGAAGGGCAGTCAGAAGAGGAGAAATCAGCCTGAGTTCAATTAGTCCCAGCGTTATCAGTACAAGTAGCCGGAGGAGCGAGGGAGGAGAAGCGGGAAGGAGGAGCAGTCCCAGCACGACAAGCACAATAAAGAAGATCCGAGTTCATCTGCTTGCCCAAAAGGAGTTGGAAAGACAACAAACACTTCCTTTTCTACAATATTGGATTCTAGTTTAACCAGCATCTAATTGCATGGATTTCACCTATCTTATGCATCTAGGTAAGCAGCATCCACGGCCCCATTTATGGTTCCGAAACCCCTACTTTGAAACAGACCTTTTGATGAGGGAGAGCCTGAGATCATAGAGTAGGGAGAGGGAAGGGGGTGTGAAATCATCCACCATTCTTCAATCAATTTACTGAGATACCACCACCCGATTGTCCGCTAGGGATATAGAGACAATCAGTCTTTTCTCCTTCATTTTTGAGGAATAAACGGAGGAGTCGGACGAAACACATAAAGGGTCTAAGCATCTTTCGACGCGACCCTGAAATGATGTCTTCTAAGCCTTCGATTCGGGGAATAAGCAAAAGCCACTGTCCAAAGAGGTGATGGGGCCAGCTCTTTCTTTCGCTATATGGAGTAGGTATCAGGGATCAACTTCTCTTCTTCTAATCAAAATCCTTCTAATCTAAGAAAAAGGGGACTTCCATGCGTGAGATTGAATGCGTACTAGAGGAGAAAGGTGAACATCAAGTCTAAAAAAGAAGAATCTCATCAGAACCAGCTGTTCACTTTACCATACCATCTAGAGAGAGTGTGTTGTTAGCGCGTAAATACACTCGACGAAGCGAAGGAAGAGGAACGTGGGTAGCTCAATTTCTTGTGACATTGAGGAGCGTAGCCCAATTTTGTTTTGAGACGAATGAATGCCGAAGAAAGGAAGGCCGCCATTAGAGCTTTTTCCACCACGAAACAAAGACGTGGCAACAAAGAAGCAAGCAAGTTCCTAAGCCTCAGTCAGAGCTTCCTTAATACGAGAAGCAGCTTCACCGAGTGGACGAGGAGATGGAGTTGGGGAAAGGGAAAGACCAGCCACTACCTCTTTTCTACGAGATTGTCCGATATTTTTTTTTTTGAATAGAAAATGATTCGTCCCCCACCAAGAGGTTCAGGTGCTGAAAGGGATGCCCGAGTCAGGGATGCCGAAGTAAGGGTATCGGGGAGAAAAGGAGCCTTTCTTTAGGCCACTCCATTCCCAGCTGATAGCAAAGCCATCAATGTTGAACAAAGCCCAACCTTATGGAGCAAGGAAGAAGGAGGGAAAACGATTACTGCCAAGCGGTCACCTACTAAGACCAAACAGTCCTACCTTAGCGTACCGGACTACTTCAATGCATGAGGTAGGGGGGGGGGTCGGGAAGAGATCCAATTCGGCCTGGTTCACCGGCATATGAGATAAAGGAAGGAGTGCCACCAATAGAAGATGGCGGGAAGAGAAGCAATTGACTGACTTGGGGTTGGAGAAGGAATCCGAGTTCCACATATGACTAATCAAAGTATAAGTTCCTCGCTGGGGCATAATCACTAACGAAATGGAGAGATATGTCTTTGAAACAAGCTGCTTTGATTATTGATCACCTTCTCCTTCTGGGACAGGCGCTAGCCTGATGAACGAAAAGATGCGCCAGCTTTCTCTGATGGACATGAAAGTGGAGAGTGAGAGGGGAGATTCCCCACAAGATGAGAATAGATCTCGGTCAGGACGAGAGCAGTAGCTCATGCGAATCTGAGAGCGGATACACGACTTTGACCTTATTTTGGAGCCTGCAGGGTGTCGAAATTAGGAGACAGTCCGGGGGCAGAAAAAGGCCGGCCAGGGGCCAATGAACCAAAGCCGGACTCCCTCTTTCTACTCCATGATCTCATGTTCTTCTTTTTCCCCGTCTACTAATGAAATGTCTTTTGTTTGCTTGCGCATTCCCTTCATCGATTCTTCACCGGAAAGATGATTTGGTCTCCGCTGGATCTACTTCCCGGGAGCTCTCTCTTCTTTCTTATTGAAGAAGCTAAGCTGTTCTTCCTCCTGTTCAACTGTGAAAAATCTCTTCGAAGGTTCGCAGGAATATGCTCTTTGCCTTTAGCCTGGCACTTGCCATTTCATCAGCTGCTGTTAGCTCTCCAGGGAACGTCAGGGATTCACTGATGCTGTTGTTCACGAATCCCTTTCTAGTGGACTTGGCTAGACTAATTGCAGAGGATAAGTCGGCAGAGATTGCAACGTGGAATCCGGAGTGAAGACTTGACGCATTCAGTTCCCTTTCAACCGGCCGTATGCTAACACCCCCTCACGAGATGGAAAATGGTTTCAAGTAAAAAAAGTCAAGCAGGAAAGTCATCAGTCCCTCTTCATTCCCTGGGAAAAAACTGCTGAGGCGAGACTAGTTTTCCGAGAAGAGGTCGGTTAGGAATCAGTGTGATCAAAAGAGGAATTCAATCTTTCTTCACCTCAATGAAAAGCTTTTCGCACCGTCTCAACTACTTCTACTTAACAATTGGCCAAGACTTCTTCTACAAAATGAATTCCGTCCGGGCCGGGGCTTTCAATCAAAAGACAGCCTTTTTTTTTTTAACTAACTTCCATCTGGCTGATTGAATCGCATCTTCTGGCCTCTTCTTGTTGAATGAAATTCTTGGCCCTTTCCAAAGTAGCTTCATCCCTGGCCGATCAAGCATTGAGAATCTTATCATTAGCCAGGAGGGGCCATTCATTCTATTAGGGGAAAAAGGGCGTAATTCAGGCTGGATGGAGGCAAAATAAAGATTTAAAGTAAAAGATTTCCGATTCTTTATCTTGACTTGAGAGGATGTCGAACTCGAAGCAAGGAAAGATCAATATCATCGGCAGTTGAGGGGCGAAGCATTAACTGAAGGATGCGCTTGCCCATGGGAAGGAGAGAGGTTGGGTGGTGAGTTGCAATGAAAGAGCTGAGAAGTTGTGGATGTACATAGAAGGGTGAGACTTTATCGGCTCAAGCCGGAACGCTTTATCTGTGCCTACATACCGAATCAGACAAATGAATCAATCGGTGGTATGCTCTTCTTCACGTGATCGTGCTCTATACCTATGGGACTAACAACCACGGGGGCTTGCACTCACTCCCTTTATTACCCAGATTAGGAGCTATTCTTAGAGCCGGGGTGCCCCCGCCTAGGGAAGCGGATCTGTTCTCTAAGGAGCGTTAGCCATACCATGTAACTACAAGACGAGGGACCCTGACGTGACGGGCTCTTTCCGAAAAGGGGCCATTAGTGCTCTTTTTTTGTAAGCTTTTAGGCCTTTTGTCTGTCCTGACGCCTTCTCTTCCTTTGGTCTAACCCTGAAGCTTTCACAGCGAGATCAAGTTGACACCATGCCGAACATCATTGGAGATGCCACCCAAGACTGAAATGCTAAACAAAGTTCGTTCGGTAGCTCACACGCACCGCTCGTTTCAAAGGAAAAGGGCATGACCAGCTTCGAATCTGGATCTCTTTTATGATAGTCATCACGAATCCGCTTTCCTTGATTGATGACCTCAATGACGACTCATTCATAGATCTGTCATCTTAGAGGGGGCCGTCGCGCCTAGGCCAGTCCCGACCTTCGAAAGCTATATGCAACAAATTGCATACCCACCTGGGGCAGCGGATACAGATTTACCAAAAGCAAAGTCGGCTACTGAGGCAGAGGCAGATAAGGTTCCATGGAAGGAGAAAAAATGGAAATCCAAATCAGAAAAGGTCTGATCTTAGTGGGAGAAGTGAAAGGCCACAGAAAGCCTTCGATTCGGGAAAACAACAGCTCCGACTAGGAATCCGAGTCTGAGCCTGACCCCGGGATTACATAAAATCAAGCAGCAGCATCACGAACAATCTTGATTGATATTGATCCCCTATTTGTCTTCCTACCGAAAGCAGGCATGGGAGTAGACAAGAAGCAAGAAAGAGTGCCCGCTATGACTATGGCTGGAAATCAAACTCTTCCCTTTCAGTTCAGGCCGGTTCATTCATTAGAAAAACCGATTCTTGACCTACTACGGCTTCATTCATGTCAACAGAATCAGAGAAGCTTTTAGAGAAGGGGCAGGGGCTAATCTTCCCTTTTCTTTTAGGCGGAAAGAAAAAGACAGATGAAGGAGAAGCGGCTTGGCCGACGAGAGGAGGGAGCTTTCTAAGCAACTCAACCAAGATGAGCCGAGTACCAAACCTTTTCTTACCATTCACTTAAAAAACTTATCTAAGCACTTGACCGAGGAGAGTGAGGGGGAAGGAAGGCATTAGACTGTGTTTCATTCATTTATTAAGTAAGTACGCAATACGCAAGGGGGGAAGAGAATGAAACGACTTCACTTAGTTCTGTTAGCCTAGTTTGAATGAAATGAACTAAGCCAGGTGCGGAAGGGAAGCCGGAAGCTGTGATGGCTAGGAATTCTGTATTAGATCCCTCATCTCATTCTGAAGTCAAGTAAGGAGTCCTAGTTCAGAGGCACAGTACATGGATCGGAACTCTCAGTCGAATGATTGGATTTCCTGGGGCATTAGGTACGGATATAGAAAGTGTGCAGCGGACTCATTAGCCTATTTTGAATTCGAGTAGTTCACTTCTAGGGTTCGGTGCTAGGGTTTCAAGCCTGATTCAACTCTGCTTTGAAGCATGAAATTCAGTCATACAGGTGCGGAACGGGTAATCAAAGTCATCTCCTGTCTGGGGTTGAGATGCACAGGTCAGTAAGATGAAGGAATGAGCCTAATTCAACTAGGGTAACAAGAATACCCCATTCAAATAGAGTCTGCACCACACGGGCATCCGTTTAAATTATTTATAGAATATAAGGATTGGATTCGTTCTGTCTTTGTTCAAATGCGTCATCTAGTTGATCGAGAAACTGTCGGCCCAAAGAGCCTAGCCAGAGGGACTGAGAAAGTCTCCAGCATAGACCGAAATGGTTAAGCGAAGCCGGTGACCGTTCAGCTAAGATACGAGATGACTAATGAATAAAGACAGAATTCCTTCGGTAAGGGAGGATCTGTTTTAGTAGGGCAGACCTTTTTCGAAAAAAGTTACACAGCACAGAAAAGACTCAGACTAAGAGAGATGAAGAAGAGGGGGAATATAAGGAATGAAACTGTGCATAGAATCAACGGTAAATATCATCTCTGTCTTGGAACTTGCCCGAAGAAGACGAATCAATCAGTCTTATTCTAATCTGTCAAGCCAGTGAAGTTCTCTGAGCTGAGGAAAGGAAATGAGCTATCTGGTTTGGAATTCGGCTTTGGCTGTATCTCCTACGGCCGCTCTCTTATCTTAAATCAGCGCGAGGGAGGAAAGGATTCTTTGTAAGTGTGCAGCTTTGGTTTCAGGAAAGGCAGGAGTAAGCCCGGAAATAAGGAATGCGATGATTCTTTGCCCAATAGATTCGTAGAATAAAGGGTAAGAGGAAAAGAATATGGAATGGTCTCTCACTGCTTTCTGCCACTTCCGAAGGCATTGTTCCTAGGGCTGAAGTGAAGGCTCAGTCTTGCTCGACGGGAGTTCCGATTCCACCCATTCTGATTCCGGGCTCACGGCCCATCTTTTGGAATCTACGTCCTACCAGGACAATTCCAACCTTTCAAAATTCTCTTTCTTTTCGCCCGCTCTTCTAGCGCGCCTTTTTTATGGGGCGGGACTTTCTTTTTTCCGCTCATCTTGCTCTCTCAATAGAATGTGATTCCGTTCCGTGCTAGAAGGTCAAGTACAGTTCTTTTCTAATCTCTACAGCTGGTGGCATCTTTCTGTCATACTGGTTTTTCCTCATCCCGGATCTCATCAAGCTATGCTTTCGCCTTGTTCTTTCTCTTTTGGTGAGCGAAGTGACTGGCTTTTCTTTTTCACTTGAAGTGAAATCCGTTTCTTTGTCTCGTGGTCTACCAGTGGTCCAGGCTCTGTTGAAGTCTCGGAAGTAGATTCGGTATAGTACTGTCTATATATTTGTCTTGGTCCAGTGGTTCAGGTCCGTAAGCTTTCTAATCAGCCTGGGATTACTGTTCTTAGAAAGAATAAGCCCTACATGGTCTGATTTGAGCCCTGGTCAAACTGATCCCTCCGGCAGAGGATGGTCTCATATTAGCAATGTTTTGATCGCGCCTATCTGTCGTTGCCAATGAACCGATCACCTTAAGAAAGTATCTCTTTTAAGGTGAAGCGCGTTTCAGCCAGCATAGCTATCCTATCATCTCCTAGTTCTGATCGGCTCACTCTCTTTCTAGGCTTAGTCTAGATGGAAAAAGGGGATCTTATTCTGAACCTAAGGGCTAACTTTCTCTCCAAAAGCATCGATAGCGATAGTCGGCTAGGCTTAATCCAGAAGGTAAGATAAGTCCTCAGCCATGCCACTGAATTCTAAGAACTTTAGGACGAAGATTCTAAGTCTGAGGTACGAATCCGAGGAGCGTAGCCTTCTGCTGCTAGGGCGAGAAAAAAAGAGAGAAAGCCACTAGAATCTAATCCGAAAGAGGGGAGGCCGGGAACGTAGCCTCTTCAGAATCGTAGTTCCTAGGCGCATTCATTATTGATTCACATTCTATCCTGGGGCGGGAAGGACTCCGTCTCAAAGCTCTTTTGCCAGCATTGAGGAACCTGAGAAATTAGATTACAGTAGTTATCCGATAGACGCAATTTGACAATTAGCGGAGGTGTCACCTTCTAAACCTACTTTCCTTGAGTCAATAAAGTACGACCTGGATCAACAAAACCCATCCCCGTCTGAGTAGAGACTTCCGAAGATAAAACAAAGCAAGGGTCCGAAGGAGTTCTAGCTTGATTACCGGGAACCCTCTCTTGATAGATGAAGAACCCCTGCCCCAGTCCCATATACAGATCTGTAGCGCGTTGAACCAAGACAAGAAGACCCGAACCCTTTGAGGATCATAAAGAAGGTTGAACCTCTTCGTAACCACTGAAAAATCGAGTTGGAGCAGGACACGGAAATAGAGAAAGCACATCCTACATCCTAAATTTGGAGAGCGGAGTTTGAGGATCTTTTTTGGTTTAAGCACTAAGAAAACTTATTTATGGAATAGATCAAGTTCAGTCCCAGTAGCGAAGGTAGGCGCATAAGTGCATATTCCCTTGAGGGGAGCGAATACACTCGATCTAGCTATGTTGGCTAAGGATCTGGGACTGGTGCTTATGGATCTTTACCTAGAACCGAAACTGACCTTGACTTTCGATCTGGTAGTGATGCTGCGGGCTTACTTACTTAAATAGAGCCTTTGGTTCCCATACATCCATGTAAAAGCCTTTCTCGGTGACAGATCTTATTGATGAAGAGACCATCCCTTAATGGGAGCAATAGCAAGTCACTTTGGAACGACCCGGCATCGAGGTCTCGACGAGCCTTCTCTACTGTACTCCCCAAGCACCACCTGGGGAAACCAAGCGAAAGAAGACAAGATCGAATCAGAAAGCACTGTCTCGTGCTCGTCTCGTTGAATGGACACAAAAGAGATATTTCATATTCTCATGAGAAAGCATTCTGAATCGGCATGAACAACAGCCCCCGTAAAAGCATCAACAGGAAAAGCAGTTCAGCAATACAATGGAATCCAAATAATAAGAATTGGCTCCTCACGGAAGGCGAACGGTACGACGGGGGAAGCCTGCCTAGCAAAGCCAAGCTTGGAAAGACTACCTAAAGCTAAGACTCCTTTTCGGGTGTTGCTCATAGTCTTGACTGAGGGAGGGCTCTGGATGTCTATGGAAGTCTTGAAAAAAGACTAGTACAGTACGGATGGAGGCTTTCCCAACCAAGGGCTCTGGAAGAGGTAACACAAAGGTGCTTGCTGCCGGTCTGGATTGATGCCTTTCCTTCTTTACAGGATTAAGGATCTCCCAAAAACCTCAGGAACAGTCAATGGGAAATCCCGCCATTCCTGATTTAGGAAGGAATATAGTAAGGGACGACTGCTTATCAATCATCTTTTATGAGTGAAAGAACGAGCTCTAACACTTTCTTTTTTTTATATTTTAGAAACTGATTCATTCACATACGGGGACCTATAGGTTTCTTCATTACGATTACGGCCGATAAAATTGAGAATAGACTGCCATAGACCTTTCAAAAAACTCATTTTCTCCTTGCCCATTCTTGGTTGTCTGCTCCCCTATTGTTGAAGAGAGACTTTTGGGATCGAAATACGGAAGGTGGTTGGCTTTTTTCCAACTAAGAAATGGGATTTTTTCTCGCACAGCTACTATGTTGTCTGTGACTACAATACGATATTTTCATTGATACAGCTAATTCTGATTCAATTGTGACAATAGCTTTTAAGCAAGCAGCTTGTATTCGTATAATAAGAAGAATGCGGTGCTTCCCGCTTTCAGTCAAGTGAGGCACTACAGGTATTGGATTCAGCTTGAACTAATAAACTGTTAAGAGTCTGGTTCTTTAGAGACAGGAGTTGTTCCCAGTGAAAAGGAATTTATAGAGTCCGACTTCCCTGTGTTAAGCATATAGCACATAAATCAATAGAAGAAGAAGTAGATGTGAGTGAGGGTACTCCTTATTTTCCTTATTATAGAGATCGTTCTTAGGATAGCCTATGGCTAGTTAAGAGAGACTTTCCTATTCATCGGTCAGTGCGAGTGTGAGTACGAGCCAGGCGGTGCCAGGTTGAAAGTCTTTCATCCACTCGAGCAGCGGATATGAGACCAGTAAGAGCGTAGCTTTGATGTTCTTAGTTTCGAAATGGCGTATTTAGTGTCGATCTACACGGGGCAGGTTCTGGAACGGAGCACCCAAACTGGACGACTTTCTTTCTGGGATTATCGGTCTTCAATTTGGATGGAGCTGCTATTGGTACTCCGGCCGGTACTGATTTTGCTATTCGGAACTCTCCGGGTTAAGTCCCTCTCGATGCAAGCTCACGACAACAAAAGAAAGAATTGCTGCTCACCTTCACAGAAGATTTTCTATTCTTGAATGAAAAAGAGAATTGCATTTCGTCGCATCCCTTTTTCTCCGCTTTGAACATTCTTCTCGTCACAAGCCTAACCTAAGGGAAAGAGCTCGATCATACTGAAGTCGAAGCAACGTATATCAGCGTGGATCCCCTTCGCGATACGCCTTCGATCTGTGTTAGCTTTTGCTACATACTTGCTTGGCGGGTTCAGATTGAAGTAGACTAGCGGTGAGCTTTTCTTGCCCCGGTCTTGTATCTGCCATGTGCTCACTCTGCGCTTACCACATTGCCGGTTCGCTCTAGACAGGTCTTTAACCTCATTCTCTCAGGTCCCACCCCAGCTGAAAAACGACGCGCTAAGGCGCCCATCTTAGTCAAGCTTTGATTTGAAGCTAGCAGAGAGATTGAATTTCCAGTTCAGGTGGATCCAGGCTTAAATAAAGTAGGTATAAAATACCTTCCACGGCAAGTTTAGGCTTAGGAAGATTTGATCTTTGTTCCATCTAGTGAAGTAGATTCCAATTCCGGTGAAGAGAAGAGTGAAACTCCGATAGCTACAGGCCTTAGCCCCAAACTTCTCTCTCCCTACCGGTCAAGCTTCTTTTGATATGGAGCTTTCCCCGGATTCTCTTGAGGTCGGGGTTGAAGAATCTGGGTACTCAACAATGGGTTAAGCCTTTAGCTACGGCTGTTGGGGCAAGTCAGTCTTTAGCAGCCTAAACTAAAGAAACCTTACTGCCTCCAGGCAGTCCCCACCGAAAGAGTTATTCTCGGAAGGAGGGAAATGACATAAGAAAGAGGGGATTCCCACTCTCTGGTATTGACTCAAAACCTTATATTCTCAGAAGCTTACCTTTTGGTTGACCATCTTCCAATCCCGGATTCTTAGTAAAGCAAGTAAGTAAGAAAAGTGATCCAACCTTTTCCCGCGACTTCTGTTAGTCCAAGATCTCCCGTCATCCCGAAGTTTAGCTCTATTAACTAACATAGACCCTCTCGGCTCGCTTTGCTCCGACTAAAGGTATCCGGAACTTCGTGGTCTACCCTGCCATTCTCTCTATCTATGATCTCCGTCAAGCCTAAATTTCGTTTTCACTCGATCTCACGATTGGTCACGCATCTTCATCCCGTTACTTGTACCCATTTTGCTCTCTGCGTAGCCCCTTCGGAACCTTCTCCTTCTAGTGGATCTCCCTCGTTCTCTTCTCCTGCTTTTCAATTGAGTTACTTCACTTCTCCTAAGCTAATCCATGTCGAAAAACGATTGAATAGGGGTCCATTCTCGCAAGTTCGAGTGTAGGCTTGATTCCACAGCTTTCTTACCCTTACCTTAGGGCTGATTATAGGCTAATAGAAAAATTTCTTTCCATGAGAGAGATATGTAAATGAACTATAAAGCAGGTATGTCAATCCCTATTCTCCAGGTTGTACCATTACATTATAAAGCCAGCCAGCAGTGGGAAGAATTAACCTAATTTAATGCCTTCTTCTAAGCCCCTCTTTTTTAAGTGAAAGGGAGTTTGCTTAATCATCCATTATAAGTTCACTGGCAGCCCTCTGGGATACATGGGGAATCCCTATTGTAGCTGCTTTTGCCCTCGTAGTCCCTATCTCCTTTTGCAGACAGTTCCCTTGATTCTGTCTTCCGATCGGTTTGAATTGGATTCCTTCTGCCATCTTCCTAAGACCTTGCTATGGCAATCCATACGAGCGACACGGTCCAGCCTAAGGAATACCTTTTGAAGTCCTTCTCGTTTCCCTTCCAGACATTGGGAGTTGCCTTCCTTCCAATAGCTAATTTTCTAGTTTACTGATTTATTATCCTTTTAGAGCATATGTTTTCTCTCCTGAGAAGTCAGTTAGCAATTCAGTTCCTGGTTCCATTGAGAGGCCCCTTTTGAGTAAGCAAGTTTTCAATCAGGAGTCTTTAAATAAGATCCTTCAACGACAACAGCTACCACTCACTTCACACTATCAATATCCGGATCGAAATCAAAAGTCTTTCCGGCTTAGCTAGCCCACCCCGTGTGGGATCTTTCAATTCCTTTTTGCAGGTGAGCCAGATGCCGAGTCTACCTCTGCCAAGTCCCTCTTTCTAGGCTTCTTTCGAAACCATCAATGTCAGCTGGATTTTGAAGTTGCTTCTTAGTTCGATTCTGCCTCTACTCCCAGACTCTTTTTCCTTTGCTCTACCCCTCACCATCAAGCCCTCTCCATGATCCTCGTACTGCTTTAGCTTTCGACCAGCTCTTTCACTCTAGTGCCGGGCATCTCTTATCCTCCTCGCTGGTCTCACTCTCCATCCTACATTCGCCTAGCTACAGGAGCTACTAGAAGCAACTATCACTCATTCACTCTTAGGGGGAATTCCTTATTCAACTACCAGTACAGAAATGAAATAAAGCTACCATCATCCTTTGCTGGTGACGCTGGGTCAGTGTCCCAACCCAAGGGTTCTAAGAGGAAAGTCTATGCCACACCAGCAGGGTAGCTGCATAAAAGAAAAGAAGGATGCAGTTTTTGATACACTACTTCCTAGGGCTACCTTCTCCTTGTTAGCCTTGATTACGGTGGGGGGCGGTCTCCGGAATGAGCAGTCCTCTTTGCTGGTTTTTAAAAATAAGCGGGGGCGTAGGATCGAAATGCATCCCCCTTCCCTTGCCCTTGCCTGGTGATCCCAGTTGACCACAACCCGCGGATTCATTAATGGGAGGATAGGAACGTATCCTACTGAACAACTTTGGACTTACGAAGAACGGTATGAATAGAGATCCTCCTCTTTTCCTGCCAAGGAAGATAGTAAGTCCTTGGGTGATCCTCTACCTCTGGATTTAAAAGAAAGAAATTAAAAATCAATGGCCGCGCAATCAGCGGTAGGCTTGATTGATCGTACTACATAAAAGACTGCTTGCTCGATTGCACTTTCTATATGTAGATGAAAGTGACGACTTGGTCGTTTATCGTCATTATACGATATTTCCTTGTGTGACATTTTGGCATCATCGCAAAAAGAAGGAATCCAACCCACGGAATCGATTTAAATTATTTTAATCTATATGTGTGCGGCCAAGCAAGCTAGCCAATGCGAAGCGTTCTGTGATGAAAGATAGAAAGATTCTTCTAGCTCAGGTGGAGGACATAGAAGGAAGAGGGGAATGAGGTCTACAATGGGGGAAAAGGAATTGGAATAGGAAAAAGATTGATCTCACGGAATCGGACTAGAGAAGCTGCTGCTGGTTCCGGTGATGGAGCCAATAAAGTTCAGATTTCATTTCTCACAAGGCAGTCGGGTTTTTGCCATCTTTCAACTCATTCGACATCCTTTTCATTCGATGTGTTCCCATCCATTAAAGAAGAGGAAGAGACCTAAATCACGGAGATTCTTCCTACCCTCCTTTTGTTTGTTTTAGACACCTCTTCAATAAAAAGAAAGAGAAAAACATAGGAAAGGCAAGGACGCTGAAGCATAGGCAAAGCAAGCTCAGTCAGATTCAATTGACCGAGACTGGCGAGAGAGGACTTCTGACTCCTAAAGATAAAGAGGGAGGATTCCGGGGTTTCCGTGAGTTCAGGGCTTAGGGGTGGGGCTGACTGTCTTTAATAGAAAGAAGGCCAGCCTAGCCAAGCAAGCCAGTAGTCAGAGAACGGACCACGGGAGAACCAACTACACTCACTAAGAAAGAAAGACCCTGGGTGGGGTTCGTTGAGGAAACTCGATGGTAGCATTCTTATCTTTTCTTATAGTGGTCTCTTAAGAGTATTGGATTGGAGTCCAGTAGGGAAATATATCTGAGGTCTCACTCTTGCCAGCTTTCTGTCCAGGGTGTCTCGTTCTCGGAGTGGTATCGTGCTAGGTTTCACTCTCCCCTTTCGTCATAAGGCGTGGTTCTGTCCCCGCCTTCTTCTCCTCTCTCAGAGAGGCTCACCCATACGGTGTTGGTTGTTAGTTCCTTCACGGAGCTGCGCCTCCTTAACTTGCTTTTTTACCCTCCCACCGCCCTTCTTTCTGTGCTTTGCTGCTTAAGTTAAGTGCGAAAGCTAAAGCGCTTAAGCTAGGTCGGATTGCCCTAAAACTTGATAAAGTGACCACTTAGAGCGGATGTCCCACTCTGGTACTTCGAACCATATCTACCTACGAGAATAGAAAGGAGCAGAAGATGAGAACCAAAAGGAACTTAAATAAGTTTTCAAGTTAAAATATAAAAAGCCTTGAAAAAATTCCGGAAAGCTTTTGGTTGGAAGGCATCCTCCCAGAACCGAGAAAAGCATAATAAACTGATACGCAACTCTCCTTACCTCAGCTCATCAATCGAGTTTCGATCAAGGAATTGAAACCGAAACAGATCTTCTTCGCTCTGCTGAACGAATGAGTCTAAATGGCGGGTCAGGCCATCGAGGGTAAACGGTTAGCCATGCCCTGGCGCGTGAAGCAAGGGCGGGGTGTTGATAGGGTGGAACCGAAATGAGTCCGAAAAGAATGAAACGAAGTCAGACAGGTATCTGCTGTTGACCAGGGATCAACCGCTCAACGGAACACACAGATTAAGCAACAGGAGAATGACAACTTTGACTTTTCGCCGACCCAAAACTACACTTAAACTCGGAAGCTTCGTTCAGGTAGACAACTCTAAGAGAACCTCAGAAAAGTTTAGGCTCACTTCCAATTGTTAAGATCACCCTTCTTCACTTCACGGCAGAGGGACTAGAAAGATGCGTCTGGCCTCACTCCGCTCGCCTTCTCTTGGTCATTCTTTCGAGAATAACGCGAGAATAACGAGGGCCCCGTCCTCAACATGGAAGCTTCCAGACCTGCTTCGTACCAGCCGGTATTAAATTTGATTCGGGGCGCTCCCGAACTCGCTCTAACGTCGTGTCTAGGTCACAACGGTGACTAATGCAATTTCTTTGTTCCAGTGGACAGCGTTCCATCATCTGGCTTCAAACCGCTCCCGACGGTAGCTCAATCGCACCTTCACTCAACCAGATACCACAGCAGCACTCTCAGAAGCAAGAGCTCATAGGAAAGGTTCGAAAATTGTGATTCTGTAAGATAAGAGTGGAGATTCACCCTTGTAAGGCCTCCGGACTTCCCAATATTTGTGAAGTATCCGTCGGGAGAACACAATCTGACATTGAATGCTTGAGCCATTGCTCGGACAATGAAAGACCTTAAAACTGTCCCATGCCACACGGGCTTTGAAATGGCAACTAGACTAGTTAGTAATTTCGTACTTCTGTCGTTGGGGAGCGGAAATGGCACTTTACAGCAAGAAAAAAGAACAACGAAAGTCGAAGATAGGCTTGTAGCCTCACCGGAATCAGATTCTGTAGCTGATACAACTGATCTTCCTTCATCTCCTTTCCCATCCGCCCGGTGGGGCGATTCATGTTCTTCCGATTACGGATGTTGTGCCACTTGATGTTTTGGAGAGTACGAAGCTCGAGTAGGAGAGAGGGAAGGTCGGGCTGGCTTTGCTTGACTACTATGCCGATTGATGGCTTGAGTATGAAGGTGCCTATGACTACTGCTTGCTTGAAAGATTGCCGGGGAGAGGGGAAGGCACCGAGGGCAGGGGGAATGGTTGGAGAGTAGGCGTCGCTTCTTCCTACGAAGCCTGTTTCGGATTTGGTCCGGTTCAGGGTGCTTTGACTCTGCTTGGCTGGCGGGAACGAGTGCAGGTGAACGAAGAAGCTTACCATTCCGCCGTCGGTCAGTTATTCAGCTAGGCAGGGTATCAACGGCACCACAAAGCAAGCCAACCTCGTACACAGAACGAACAAACTCAGGCTCAGCCAGGGCCCTACTCTCTTCCAAAAAGAGAACAGCTCCATCCCGCCCTATACGGGATGCCGGACCGGAATCCGCCTCTTCTCTGTTGGTTGAGAAGTACTCTTCTCTGGTAGGGGAACCGTTTGCAAGGGAAGAGTCAGCAAGAGCAGCCCAGAGATGAGAGGAAGAGGCGTGGTATCCACTGGTTTCAGTAGTAGGAGTTGCCCATTGTTCACCGAAGTCGTCAGAGAGGGAATCCTCGTGCTTTTCATTGGACAAAGAGGCTATCTAAAGTCTATTAATCAATAAGCAAAGTCTAAGGAAGACATATATCAATACCAATAAATACCAATCCCCCTACTCTCTACTAATGACATATGATTTCACTGTAGAGCAATAACATAGAGAAATAGAATATAGTAAGGTAGTATAGTGTAAAAAGGACCAAGGACGAATAAAGAAGAAGAAGGAGTAGGAGCTAATTCGAACGGAATCGAATGATTACGAGATAAACAATGAGACAAAGCCAAGAGGGGAGAGCACTGAGACAATTCACTTCACGTACAGGGAAGTCCGCTGGTAGGAATTCTTCAGGGCGTATTACTGTTTTTCACCGAGGGGGTGGATCGAAGCGATTGCAGCGAAGAATGGATCTGAAACGAAGCACTTCGTCTATGGGCATTGTAGAAAGGATAGAATATGACCCTAATCGTTCTTCTCGGATCGCTCTAGTACGATGGATCGAGGGGGTGCAGCTACGCTGCCAGAGGAAATGCAAGACGATAGAAGAGTTCGCTCCGCCGCGTAAGATCCTCGAACCTACCACGCCCACCATACGCGGACTCTTTTCGTTCTCTTCCCTGTCCGTGAAGGTGGATCAAAGAAAGGTAGCTTGCTTCTCTCCTGGACTGATGGAGGCTTATGTAGTGGTCGGCCTTCCTACCGGAATGCCTCCTTGGTCGAAGAGCCCCTTTACTAGTACTAGTAAGGGCGCAGGAAGCAAAAAAACTTGCGCGAAGGACGTCTTCTTCTCTGCCTTCTCCTCTCCAAAGGCCAAGGGGGAGACTGCATCCCTTTCCTTCGGTAGCTCTTTGAGTTTCCCAAGGATAGCGGTAGCTGGGGCAAAGCCCGCTTTCTTCGCTCCGCGAATGAGAGAGAAAGTAAGAGGAAAAAACACGTTCTCTCTTTGCGAGGTCCGAAAGTGGAGAACACATAGCATTCTCTGGGCACATAGGATCAAACGTAAAGCAGCGCTTTCTTGGCATAGGCGGCAAGAGACTTTAAGGCTTGTTGGAGCTTCTGAGCATAACGAATCGAAGCCGAAGACGGATCAAGGTAGCTTGCCTGCCAACCCGATAGGCGAAGTGCCGAAGGATGGAGCGTGCAAAGTCGATCGTGCACCTGTCGTGTGACCCGTTGGTCCTAAGCAATGTCTTGCGCGAAGCGACCCACCTAGAAACAGCTCTCCTTTAGGGGAAAATGGAACTTCGATCGGATGCGGGTATTCAATCCCGCCGCTGAGATGTCCAGCGGATTCTGGGGCCTTGACGAATGGCCGGCCACCTTTTACGTTAGAAGAGCAAAAGGCCCGGGGCATAGCAGGATGAACCAATGTGAATGAGTGTAAGCTTCGTTGTCCGAACACGATTGGTGCTGACCACACTAGGTGCTACCGCGGTAGCAAGAGAGGCCAGGCGGTGACAATTGAGAGGTTGTCACTGAGCATTCCTAGTCACACGGGAAGAGAGGTCAAATGGCAAGGCCATACGCCCGTTTGGCTCCTCGCGGAGTATAGCTCACATCCAAACATCTGATTGGGGAACGGGGCAACGCCCAGGAAGCTCCGGCGGAAAGGGAAGGCCCGCCAGGCCGTATGCCCATGGGTGCAGGATTCTTCGAAAAAGCGCGGGCTGACTCGGAGGCCTAGGACATTGACTTAGCAACGAATGAAGGGAAGCTCCTCGAGCTTTCTCCGCCAGCAGCTTATGTAGTGGTCGGCCGTCGCTCCCTAAGCTTCGCTTCTTGTAGTCGGCCCGCCTCCCTTCATTTGCTTGCCCCCTTCCAGCTCAGAATGCCTAATGCCTATTATCTAGTTCTAGAAGCTAACCACCAGAAGCTCACCCTTCGGGCTTCCAGCGCAGGAGGCCAAGCATTCTGCCAGACGTCCCGGCCTGGGGTTCGCCTTTGATACTTCAGTAGATCTTCAAAAAAGAAAGACTTCAATGCAGCCTTAACTACAACTACATTACGCAAGCTCCACCAATACCTACCTATAGAGTCAAAAAAGTACCCGTGACGG